AAGAAAGAGAATCTTATCTTTTTGCTACCCAAATCCATATTTTCTTTCAACTATTGAGTCGCTCCGCGCCTCAAGAAGCTAATTGCAAAAGCTAGAAGATCCAAGGAAGCATTAGCATCCTAAACTTCAGAGAAATCAAGTAAATTGGAGGGAGGGCCGAAGGCACGAAGTGTTCAGTGTGGTGAGAAAGAGACTAGCCTGGCAAGGAAGTAAGCCGTCACAAAGCACTGGAAAAAAAGGTCATTGCGGTGATAGTTCAGACTGGTGCTTTTCCCAATGTTAATAGCCAGTTGTTGAATCAGAATAAACTACCCCAGTTCAGTCGCACGCGCCTCGTTCGGAATATAGATCCTGCGGCCTGCTTTCATAGAGCGGCAATAGCGAAGTACTCTTAAGAAGCATCTCGATGCCAAAACTCCTCTACAGGCGCTAGGTATGAAGATCGAAGTAGCTCCTAGTCTAATGGAAGCCCGATAACCTACTCGTCTATGGTCTGGTAGACTTTAAGGCCACTTTGTGAGGTGCTCCCTTTGATGCCAAGGATTATCGACGATCTGCTCATACTCATAGTATTGCTGCTGATGCTAAGTCTATCTATGTAGTGGATGTAAAGAAGCAAGTCGCACAACACTTCTATAGTCTATCTAATGCTGGTGCAGCTTATGGATCTAAGAGCACTATGCGACAAAAGTTCGGGCGAATCCGTGACACTAATGAAGTCCTGGATAACCTTAACGTACAAATCTACACCAGCGCTACATTCCTAAATACATATCCTGATGCTGGTGATACATACGATCTCTCTGATGGCCCGAGGTGAGGGTTGTATATAGTTAGCCCTATATGTATCCTATCAGGTATATTCCTCCCCATACCTATAAAGACATAGACTACCTAGAGTTAGAGTATTTTGGTATTGCTATCCCTACTTATGACAATGTGTTGACTCGGTTTCCTTCCTGTGATCATTGCTCTGGTAATCCTTGTACCTAGTCTTGTAATTGCATTTGCTCCATAGCACCCTACCAAGTATTTTATCTAAGGATGCTCTACCCAGTAGGCTAGCCACTATTGGACGGCTCCTTAAGGGAGCTAAGGTAGCCTTTAGGGCTAATCGTACCTAACCCTCCCCATATGATATAGATCTGCTGCCTGTGCTATATAATAGTGATACAACTTATTGGGAACATCGTTCAGTGGTAGGATATATAGTTGTCTCTTAGGTGACGCGAGTTCGATTCTCGCTGTTCTCGAAATCTCTTACTCAGTTATCCTTCAAAGGGCTAAGTAATATAGCTCACATGGGCTACATGAGTACTATATATCTTCACTATATTCTCTCGTAGTAAACTTCTTTATTACCAATGCATAGTGTAAATCATTATGTATCATTCCTATTGAACTCCATAAAGGGGGGGTAAGCATTTATGTTACCACTACACATATGGTCTATCCATTAAGCCTTATCTAAGGCACAGAAGACACAAGTCTACATATCAAACATTAACATGACACTATCTATCGTACTCTTCTCGGTATCCTAGGATTCGTCCTCAACCGAAAGTAGATAGCTGCGCTCCTCATGCTGATCTCAATGGAAATCATGCTGCTAGCTGTGACAGTACTAGTGATTGTAAGCTCATTCTCATTCGATGATATCGTAGGACAAACATATATTATATACATCATCGCTATTGCAGGTGCAGAATAAGCTATAGGTATAGGTCTTCTTGTAGCATATTACCGTCTACAAGGAGAAATTTCACTAAGCTAACATATATCGTCCTTCGGGCACTAAGGTCTATTCTGACTCTCCCTATGCTATAAACTCGTAAAGCTAAAGACGATAAGAGGCGCGCAGCGTCAGAATTGGGCAAAAGGGGAAGAAGGCTTGCTTCTTTCTTTATTAGTTAACGGGCGATTTCAGGTTGAAAGTCAAGCTTTTGCCAGAGGATGAGTCTTGAAAGTATCGCTTGCATTCCCTTTTCTAGCGACTGCTTGACTGATGCTGTGAACATCACTATCAAATCTATCCCGAGGAAAGAGCTAGTGCTTTTGATCGAAAAAGCCAATACAAAGAAGAAGGGGGACAAGTTCATGGTCGATCGAGACCTTTCCATCCCTGTTGTAAAGAAGGGGGCAGATGAGCCTCCCTCTGTTCTTGCAGCTGCCTCTTCCAGGGCTAATTGCTGTTCCTTCACTTCGTGCCTTTACAAAGTAGTTCTGTTCAAGCTCTGCCATAGGGGCCCTCTCAAGCTCAACCTCTACCAGCTTCTCTATTACCGAATTGACAGTACCACAGAGGGAAGCAAACACCCCCATCACCTCTTCTTGGGTGAACATCCGAGCTAGGTGGCGGATTTGCATCACCATCAGTCTGAGCTCGTACAGAAGTCCAAACTTCTCGTATCAAGTTTCTTTTGAAGTTTACTAATGTTCGTTCGCGGCAATGAAGGATTATGGGACGGAAGGGTGCTAAACCGGGTTACTTCTAGATAAGAATGCAAAGCTGGTTGCTGGACAGGGGGAGTTGTTGAAGGATCCAGAGAAGTATAGGATCAAAGTGGGGAAGTAGCTGCGCCCTCACTATTGCCAGGCAGGCCAGATATCTCCTTCTCTAAAAAACCATTGAAAGCAACGTTTCAAGATTCTGATGCAGGGCACCCTTTTTTGTGTACAGAGGATTCGAAGATGTTAGGGTAATCCGGAGTCCCCTTGGTCGTACTGCTCTTGTACCCCGTCCGTGAATAAAAAAGAGGACTCTTTTTGATGTCCAATCATGCGATGGTAGATAGAAAAGCAGGGGCTGTTGCATGAATATAACTTCAGTGAGATGACCGCTGAGAAAGGGCGAAGCTTTACATACCGTGGTAGAAAAGGCCAGCCTTTAGACAGAGCTATGCTAAGTACAAGGCGCACAGTAGTGGGCTTTACAACAGGGCTCAAAGTCTCGGTATAATCGATCCCCTCTGGTTCAGTGAGGTAGCCGACCCCTACTCATCTATTCCTGCATTGCCCTTTGGCCCACCACTACTTCTGGCAATGGCTGAACAGGGGATTATTCTTACCGCCCGCCTGGTGTGGAGCATTAATATAGTTAGATGGAACCCACCCATGGGCTGTTTACTAGGTAAGAAGCTAATACAGTCGCGTTCACATCCAACAGTAGTAGGGACCTCGTCTGAAGCCATGACACGGAGGCTGCCTTTGACTGGTTTAGATTCGAGATGAGAGGTGGCTAAGAATTTCCCCAAGCATTCCTCGCGGTGGAAAGGAGCCCCTTGGCCGTGCTATGGTTTCACGGATTAGTGTATAGCGAAATTCTCCTGCTTCATAGTCTTACTATTATTTTATTTAAGCTTTTCACCCTTAAATACTTTATTAGCTCACTCAGTCTTCCGTCTCGTCTTGCTGCATTCTGACATTTATTCTGGAAGAAGTCTGGAATGAAAGAGAGCCTGCCCATTCATTATGATAAATGTTTCTAGTAAAATGCAATACATGCCTAGCAAATATCAGAGGGGTGGGTGGACTTACTTACTCAGATGTGGAACTTCTTAATGGCAGGGCTGCTTACTGCTTAGGCTAGGTCAATAGATAGAGTCCAAAATACACTTTACTCTTGCTTGCTTGTAACGACAGAAGGCTTTCCACTTTTTTGACGTGTATGAGCCCCCAATACACTATGTATGAGAGGGTGCCAAAATCCCTAGCAGTTGGGTCCTACTAGCCCACCATAAAGACAGACCGGTCAAGCAAGGTGCGAGCGATAAGTGTTAGTTAGACCGACCCCAAGAGCACGCACCAACAGGTGGGTTGAAGTGAACGCCCCTTGGACATACATATGTGGGACATCCTTAGACCGGGGAAGCAGAAGGCAGACTGATGAGTTAAAGGCGCGCAGCGATAAGCACGAAGATTTCTAACGAACGAAATGTGAAAAAGTGCTAACCTTGTCCAAAAGCTCATCCCCCTGGGCAATGGGAAGATGACTGGAGGTTTGCCAGGTGGAAATGCCATTCCTTTTTGATAGGCTCGCTCCTTACGCGAGTTGGGTGCAGAGATAGGTCGAGTCTTCATTTCACCCTGCTACTAACCATTGGCTTTCTCTTCTTTCCTGCTCGCCATAAGCAAGATAACCCAAGCTTTATGAGCTCAGGAGGCTTGATAAATGTTGAGACAACAAGCATACTTATACTTTTCAAAGCAAAGGTAGTACGTACTGCTCAATACTAGAAGGTCCTCATTATGGAGCCATTTTTTTTTTTCATTTTCATTTAGGTTTTTTTCTTTCCTTTTGGGATTTTCAACCAGATCAGAACATGCAATAGCCATTATCTGCTGCCGTACCGGTGACCCCAGTACCCTCTAAGCCTGTAAGAAACTGAATCAATAGATTCCTACCCTCAAATCATCGAACCTATCACCACCATCAATTATGGACAATATACATCTTCACTCTGGTATCACACTGGTATAGGTACGCTACCGACTATGGCATGTTTCGGTTTTGCATAGCCGATATTGAACAGGTCTGGAGACCTGGGTTGGAGCAAGAAAATTGAATAGAGAAGTGTCTTTCATCTGTTGACCGAGAAAAACAGCCTTGGTATTTCAGGCGCACCGTGCGTGTCTTGGGGTATTCTTCGTGCGACTGGTACCAGATGGAAGGAAGGCACCTCCGCCGAGCCGATGGGGAGAGATAGCTTACAAGACCTGTAGCAAAAGTAAAAAATTTACCTTCGGGCATGTGCATAATTACGAAAGGACGTGTCCTGTTTATCAGGTATGGTATCAATGGGTGAAATTGAGGTCCATTCATTGCTCATTTTAGAGTGAACTGAGGACTAATTGCACAGTTGAGTGGTGAGGGTTGATTGAAGCTTCATTGTATCCTTATGTCTATGTACCAGTAAGTAGGAGCACTTAGTCCGGGTGGCATAGCATTTTATAACTTCTTTCGTCTAATAGATGAATCTTTTGGTCCATCCACTATTATGACACTAGTTCACTTTTACCTAACGGGGGGATAATATCTCTTTGCAGGGGACCCGGGTGCATGAGCATGAACCATGTTCCCTAACGAACTCTGATTCTCCAGATGCATACCAACCATTTTGATATGCCAAGTGCCTTTTTTTGCTTCGTTCTTTTCAAGCATCTATCTTCTTGTTCTCCGGCCTACAGTGTTATTCTTGCATTGCAGCTTTCTTCTTTCTCTCGTCAGTGAATGGAAGAAATCCTTTTCAGTGGTGCTTTAATGAAAGCCGGTACCCAGTCTAGAGAGCTCAGCCTAGCCAAGTTCAAGTGAAAGTTCTACAGCAAATCTCTAGTACCTTCCTGTTCGAGTTCCTTCTTTACTTCACTGCTCAACCTGCTCGGTCAATCCTATTTCCTCCGTCCGATAGTATCTATCGGTTTTTTGTCCCATCTTTACCATTCCTTAACTAGAAATAATAGTACGAAAAGAAGGCACTACGGCAATAGTTCCAGACTAATGACTTTTTTTGTGGTATTAATAAGAAAGGAATGAGAGTAGTAGTAGCGGTCAGCATAGGACTAGTATTTTTTATTTATAAGAGTAAAGCAAATAAATACAAACTAGGGTAATATTCTTTAATAAAGTACCGTACCTCAAAGAGGTATATATTATTAGAAATACAAGCATTAAGTCGTCTCAAGTTCCTGCTGCTTTTTAGCCTTTTCTCTCCCAGACCCACTTATTTCTATACCTCTACTCTGCTGCTGCACTTGCGGTAACTCCTTCCTTACCTTCACCTGTCAAAGAGTACATGCAAAGGTTTGAATGAAAAGGTGAAAACCAGATCTCAGTTGGAATCTACTTACCCCATTTCACTAATGCATTGGGCTGAAGGAAGATATTAAACATTTGGTTTTGGTTATAAAACCTATAAATAAGTCTGTTGGATACATTTGAGCATGCAAAGCATATATATGGAAATAGCCGCCCTATATTATCTTATCAGGCAAGAACAAAGTAGGGTTCAAGGTTAACCCGCAACCCAACCACGAAGCTCTCAAGTTCATCAATGGCCAGCAGAAGCTCAAACCCCGGGGTGGAATTCTTGCAGGAGTACGCCTTCTTTCTACATTAAGCACAAAGCCGGAGTTCTATGTGCTGCTGACGCACTAAGTCGCCGTCATTCCTTGCTCAACACCATGCAAGTAAATGTTCTCGGTTTCGAAGGAGTAAAGGAGCAATACAGAGATTACCCCTTCTTCGGCAAGATCTACGAAGCTTCGCCCCGGGATGTGTCCCCCACGAGGGGTTCCTTCTCCATCGATAGAAATTGTAGAGGAGGATAGACAAGATGAGCTGGGGTGTTCGGGAAGAGAACAAGGTTCAGAATATGAGGAGGATGATGATCAAACTGAGACCGAGGAGGAGAGTAAGGATCCTTCTGAGACTGATGACGAGGCTTCTAATTCACCAAATGTTGAAACACGAAAATTCGGTCGAGGTATGGGGAAGTCATTACCCGATCCCGAACAAGTGATGGTGCATAGGGGATTCTTTGACATCTCTCCGACCGAGGCTAAGAGAAAGAAAATTGTAATATCACTAGATGCAGCAGCCGCGGTGGAAATTGACGAATCTTTTATTTCGGCTGAGAAATGTGTTAAATTGTCACAGTCGGTATGCCCCGACCATCCTCCTATCTTCTACATACCTCAACTAGTAGACCGGCCTTACCCATTCTTCTAGAGGAATTGCATTCTACTGGAAGTCGGCACATTATGGAATTAGGTTTCCCTTGAGCAATTTCGTTCTTTCCATACTTTCATTGTTGGATGTGGCCCCTACTCAACTGACAGGGACTGCGTGGTGTCAGATTAACTCCTTTGAAAGGTTGCTTCGGCATCACGAAGCTTTTGAAGGGCTTCCTCACCGAGAACCTACTGTAGACTTATTTCTGTTCTACTATTATTTGAAAATGGACAAGTCTTGGATTACTGTAAAGAGGAGAGCAAGGGTGAATCCTTTTCTTAGGATCAGAAAATTGGAAAGATGGAACCGTGGGTTTTTCTTTCTCGGCAATTGTTCAGGGTGGTTTGATGTGTTGAATAAACAGGGGGTTCGGGCTAGTTGGAATCTAGATGTGACCTTGCCCGGCCGTCGGGAATTGGCTCCTGAAGAGAGGGCCTTAGCTGTGAAGATATTTGAGATTTCTGGTTTTCCATTTTTCTTTTTGCTTACTATCTTATTTTTCTGTTTCTCATAAAAGAAAAAAGTACTTACTTGAAGGGGCCTGCACTAACCGCATACCCTTTTATTTGCAGAAATGGGTTCAAAGACTATCCCGCTCAGTTTCACCGGAGTAGAGGCCAGTGCTGCGAAGGGTCCTTCTACTAAAGAGAAATTAGAAGCAAAGATGAAAGAGAGGAGGTCCAAGCAGAGGCTGGATGCCCGAACTGCTGCTGGCAAGGATACCGGACATACAGTTCCAGCAAAGCGTGGGGTGTCCGGTGCTGTCGACCCCCATTTCGAAGCGCCCATACCTCCCTCAAAGAGGCAAAGGGTGAATAAGTCTCCTTTATCTGATACTTTCATTCATATAGCCGAACCAACGGTAACTGTTGCTCGGCCGTCCTCTTCTGCGGCTCCCACCGTAGCTCCATTCTCTGCCGTTCCGGTGAGCACCATCCCACCGAAACCGGCTGGTAATGATAAAAAAAGGGGCTCGGCGCGTACTAGATCTCAGTCTTCTAAGGGAGATCCTCGTTCTGGAGTTCCCCCAAAGCGAAGGGATTTTACAGAGGAGTTGAAGGAAAAATGCGAAGGAGTGAGAAAAAATTCCCCTTATTTCGACAAGATGAAGGAAACTGCTAGTGGGTCTTCGGGGGACCCTCCTGTCGACTTTGCTTCTTACTGCTACATACAATTTTATGAGTTATGGATGTCCTCGGTTTTTGAAAAAAGAATACCGAGCACATAACTTGGAAATGTTGGCTGGCAAGTTGTGTTCAAACCTCTTTGCTGCGAATTGTCAAGCTGCCGAGATAATGTCTCGGGCTTTGAGTTATGAAGCTGTCATGCGTGGTGAAGCTCCTGAAGCATTGAAGAAGGAATGGGAGGAGCAGAGGAAGAAGCTCTCTGAAGACATAGAAGCTCAGAAGGCTTCCTTGGAGAAGGGGAAGGCGGAATTTAGGAGAGAGAAAGGTGCTCATGACAAGCAAGTAGCAGATTTGGCTTTGAAAGTTTCAACTTTAGAAAAAAGTTTGAAGAAGAAAGAAGAAGCTTTAGCCGCCGTTAAGAAGACGTTGACAACTCAGGAAGGAGAGCTATCTTTGATTAAAATTGAGCTACACCAAACTTCGGAGAAGGTAGAGTCGGCTAAGAACGAAGCAATTCGAAAATTCCTAAGTTCATCTGCCTTCGGCTTAGCCGCTCTCATTAAAGTAGCTCCTCTGTTCCAAGGTTCCCTGTATGATGCAGTGGAAGCTATCTCGGCACATTGGCCCTTCTCTGCTGCGGAGTTCGAACCGGCAAATAGGGATTTTCCTTCCATGGAGGGCTATATCTGGAATGAAGAAGAAGATGAATTACTTGGTCCAGAAGGGGGGTCCGGCTTGCTTGCCGGTGGTATGTCCGAAGCCCGGAGACTTGGTGGACATAACCCCGAGATATCCCTGGCCTGAAGACCAGTGGCCCGAGGAGATTTTAGATGAGAGAGATGCAGCTCAACAATTTCAAGGACAGGAGACGAATGTTAGCCCAGACCGAAATGATGTGACCGGGGTGGAAGTTACCATCGAGCCGGGGGAGGTTTTGAAGATCGGTGAAGGCAGCACTCAACAGGAGCAACAGCAAGAAGGGGCCGAGCTAGGGACCCAAGAGAAGATGTAATTTGTTTGATAGACTGTGTTATGTATTAAAAAGTAAACTTGTGTGAATTGTCGTAAACTGAATGTGTTGATGATTTTGCTATGTTAAGATTCAATATGAATTTGTTATGACTGCTATATATGCTTTTGACAGGGACGACCATCTCAACTATTCCTTGCTTATTATGTTCACCATAACAGATGAATTGAGAGTTTTATTCATATTCTATATACCAGATATGTAAATTCAATATGACATGTAATGCAGTAAATATGTAAAAAAGGCATAAAGATATACAAGATGTGAAGCAACAACAAATGATATATTGCACTTCATTTTTTTATAAGTACATAAGAAAATAACAAGTATTTAGAAGAAAACAAATTGTGCAATGCCCGAGCATGAGCCAAAGACAAATTCTACTAAGAAGTAAGCCTAACAAAGAAAAATTACAGTAACTGAAATGGCTGTAATAAATGATAAACCGAGCAAGCCTTATTGAGAATTCCTAAACAAAGCCTCCATCATAGATCTCAAGCTCTTGCACTTCTTGCAAGCAACTGAAGTAGCACATTGGGTTAGTATAGTAAATGATAAGTAGATAAAAATTATATAGAATATCGTATAAGTTGAAATTTGAATCTCAAGTAATATATATATGATTTTCATCAAAAATAACCTTCTTAAGCATAAAAGCGGCGGAGGTGCTCCGCGTTCCAGCTCCTCGGAATAGCAACTCTTTCCATCGTAGCGAGTTGGTAAGCCCGTCCTTCAAAACCACGGACCACCTCAAACGGACCTTCCCAAGCTGGATCCAACTTATCTACTTTCTTCCCAGTGGCTTCAACTTTGCGAAGGACCAAATCCCCGCGTTGAAAATGTCGAGGTGCTACTCGTTTATCAAAAGCCTTCTTCACCTTTCTCTGATATTCGGTCATACGAAGACGTGCTTCTTCTCGGAGCTCGTCAACAGAATCAAGAGCAAGGAGTTTTCCCTCTCTATTAGCTGTCAACTCGTGACATGCCACCCGGGGTGAAGGAACTAGAAGTTCTATGGGTGTAACAGCTTCCATACCGAACGCCAGTTCGTAAGGAGACCTCTTAGTAGCGGTACGAGGGATTGCTCGGTATGCCCACAATATTTCATCAAGATAGAGAGGCCTTTTTCCTTTAGCCCCTTCTATCTTCTTTCTGATACCATCCACTATTGGATGTTCGGTTAGTAACTTCTACTTGCCCATTACTCTGCGGATGAGCCACGGAAGCAAATTTGTTCTTGATACCCCTCTCGGTGCACCAACTTTGAAATTCCTTTGCCATGAACTGAGGTCCATTATAAGAGACAATGACCGACGCCCATACCGACATAGAATATTGCGCTGAAGGAACTCTGTCATCTTCTTGGCAGTTACCTTAGCTAAGGGCTGGGCCTCCACCCATTTAGTGAAATAATCAACAGCTACCACCAAAAATTTTACTTGACCCTTTCCTGGAGTAAATGGACCGACCAGATCAATACCCCATCTGTCAAATGGCCATGGGCTAGATATACTCTTCATTACTGCTGCCGGCAAATGAGTTTGTCGACTATGAAATTGACACTTATCACATTTCTTTACCCATTCTTTGGCATCACGATGTACCGTCGGTCAAAAATACCCAGCTCGAAGGATTCTGTGAGCTAAAGTTTGGGCCCCTTGATGGCTGCCACACAGACCTTCATGAACTTCCCGTATAATAACCGGAACTTTACTTGTTGAGATGCACTTCTGCCATGGGGTAACATACCCCCTGTGGTAAAGGGAATCATCGATAACGGCATACCGCGGGGCGACACGCTTAATACGCTTAGCCTCTGATTCATCTGAAGGAAGTGTTCCTTCTTTAATAAAATCCCATATGGGGAGGTACCACTCATCACCTTGAAAAATGTTATATTGTTCTACATACTCGATGTTTATGCTCGGTTGAGGTACCTCAAGAACTACCACGGGCTGGTCCTTATCGGGGTCACCGCCTCCTGCTAATTTAGACAAAGCGTCGGCTTTCTGATTGAGATTGCGTGGAATATGAAAGATTTCCACATCTTCAAAAGTGGCACTCTCACTGCGCAGCTCTTCCAGATATTTTGTTAGCTTCGGATCATTTCAAAAACACCTGTGATCTGGTTAACGGCTAACTGAGAGTCACTATATAACATCACCTTCTTAGCGCCGACACTCCGAGCGATTCGCAATCCGGCCAATAACGCTTCATACTCAGCGGCATTATTGGATGCTACAAAAAGGAGTTGAAGAGCATAATTCATAGTTTCTCCATCCGGGCCTACCATTGTGACACCGATGCCGGAACCCTTATATGAAGAAGCGCCATCTACATAAACGATCCACCGTTGGTCCGGTGTGCTTTTAACCGGCAAAACAGGCATTGAGGTTTCGACCACAAAGTCGAATAGTTAATTTTACTACCTACAACCGGACGTAGCTCTAAATAGCCTTATTTAATACTAGATTAAATACACCATTTTGTGGAATACCAGTTAGTGTGTTAGCTGATAGACTGATCATGCTTGCTATCTAGGATGAAATGAACAGTCCTTCCTAGAGTAGCTAGGTTAATACTGAAACTCTTATAAGTTTATGGTAGTAGAGTATCCATAAAAGCTGGATTCAGCCATTTGTTAATAGCAGATAGTTTATTAGTAGCCATATCTAGTTTCTGATTAGAAGTAGCTATACTCTGTTTAGTCTGTTCAAAGTCACTACGAGTCTCTGCAAGTAGTTGCTTATAATTATCAACATAACTCTGAGCACTCTTTAGCTCTGTCTTTAGTTTATTGTTCTTTTCTACCAGTATAAAGTAATGTTGACTTTGACTGGTACGAACAGAACCTCCACCAAACATATTATTTGTAGTTGCAAGAACAGATGGAGTTTGTACATGACTTAGAAGACTATTTCCAGATATAGGTCGATGCCCTGTAACATAAGTAGAACTAGAGAATGTTTGAGATCTTTGTTGAATCTCACTAGCATAGCACTATTAGAAGGTGTAATAGTGGATACTTTATTATAATGTGTAACAGTAGATGTACTATCAGTACTCTCAATTCCCACTACTTGGTTAGTAGGACTTGGAGTATCTTTAGAATTTAGAACTTTAGTATAAACTTCAGAGTTACGTTCAGCTTGCTTCTCTGGTTGAACAGAATCAGAAATTACTACATCTGATTTTTATCGCCACAGACTATAAACGTAAATGGTGAATAAGAAACAGATGGAAGTTACATCATGTCATGCTTTTTGCTTTATTATCGGCATTTCACCCCAAAACTATATCACGTTATCGACACTAATTGTGATCTATAGCAGATTCCTCTCAGTTGCACATATCTTGCCCCAGGCTTAAAAAACTGCCTGAATCCACTACTCGGAAGCTTGCTTTATTTTTCTAATTATTTTAGGTGTTTTTGTCAAGTTTACAGCCGAATAAAACATGAAACTTACTATACTAGAAACAATATTGGCTTGGAACTAGAATTTCTCTAGTTTGGTCCACTACTGTTAATAGTGGTACTGAAGGTATATACTCTAGTCCTAATTATGGGACAGATACAAGTAAATACTGTAATATATTAGTAAAAGTGAAAAACTACTGTCATAGTGGAGCTATCTTTTTAATATAAATAAAGTGTACAACAATACTGTGTGATATTGGTAACTCCTGTCATGATGGGGCTGAAGTGCTGAACTACCTAACTGAATCAAACTGTTTAGATGACTATCTTACTAGTTAATTAAATACAAAATATCAAGTTATTTTCTTTTTCCTTTGTTCACCGCTCCGCGCCTCACTTACTTGTTTTGGTACCTCGAGTTGTGGATTTCTTACTACCACTTGAAATCAGTCATTCCAGATATTTCTTCTTATAAGCAATTCTGTGAGAAAGAAGTTCTTCTTTTTACTTGACCACTTTCATACGGGTACAGCCTCGGAGATATTCTAGATACTTTTTTCGGTGAGAAAACTAGCTAATCAAGCACTCTGTTAGGCCTGACTGCTTCGACGAAATCCCATCCTCCTTCCTGCTGATAAAAATACTACATCCTTCGGTACGCCAGATCGTATGATGTGGGTTCTCTCTCCATACTTTTTACACCAACCAGGATCAGAATAGAATCGATGAAACTTTATATCTTTATTAAAGAAGGCAGGAAATGAGCATTGAACTTGTCTAAAAAGAATAGGTTCCGTTATAGTCTTTTGAAGTCGCAGCTCTGATTACTGAGTAAAGTGAGTAGAAGTACGCCGCATTTGTCCCCAATGCAATTAACACGTCCATGTTAGACGACCCATGTTTAAACGCCTTGTAAGAACCACCTTCGGCCAATAAAAAACTGGACAGGAATGAAAAGCTTGACCTCCTGAGCGATCTACTAGAAAAAGTCAATAAGTTCCAACTGAGCGATTCTCAACACTCGTTCCACCCGGAAGACCGGAGGCAAGGGATTTCGCCCAAGCTGGGGCTGTAACTACTAGTCCTGCTTTACCAACTGGCTAGGGAGCAGCCCACTTTTCTACTAGGTGTTCACTACCTGGGGCTGGGTCGGTAGCTTATCTGTCTGGGGCTGGGTAAACTTCTCAAGTAGTAGGTTTTTACGCTCCAATAACATGTTTCTATCCAGTCCGTTATCCTACTGGACGTAACAACTCCCGAACTCAACCATGTTATCTCTTATTTTCTTGCCTTGACACAAATGGTTTAGAATGAAGTACGTAATTCTCAAATACATAGATATACACAAGTATTGTAACTTATTCGACTTACATATTTAATTCTCACATTATCGTAGGTGCACGTCAATCACCATCTCCGTCTCGTAGATCTGCTTCCAGAGGCCGCAGGCACGAAGTGTTTGTACAACTATTTAAATGCTATTAAACTATTTCTTCATGCATGTTGGGTACAAGACAACGATTAGAATCGACTACTGTTAGGCGTGCACGTATCATTCCTGTCAACTTATTCCATAAGGGTAGCTTCACCAGCACGGGCGAGAATGGGTGTATAAAGTCATTGACAAGGAGAAGAAGCCGCTTCTGTCAGGGGATTACCATGAGTCCATCTATGCGGAAATGCAATATTTTAAGCGATCCTCTACTCTCTAAAGCAAGCCACTGAGCTCTGTCAGGTCAGGTAACATAAGACTAACTAGCAAATGCGATACAAATCTATGCACCAACGATTCGAACTTCAAATCTTAGATGTATGTTAACATGAAAGGAGGGGCCTGCCTATTAAGCATTCTATTCCATTTCGTGGAAATGCATGCCAGGGATTGGCCACCCACAAGCACTTCTCCTCCATTGGCGATGTGGGTGAGTTGAGACTGAAAAAAGGGGCTCTTAAGGGTTCCAATTCAGATTTAAGGTCTACGGCTGAATAGAAATAGCAGTATAACTCCCTCTAATCCGTGCTGTATTTCCCGTCAGTTTCTTTCTGTCCTACGGAACATGAGTTTTGTATGGAAAAAGGGCTTGCCCATAGGTAAAAAGACTCAAGGTATACTTTAGGCGTTAAAAGCTGGCTTATTACTTGGAAGAATGAAATAAGCTAATAAGATGGGCTTACAAATTTCATTGTAGTGATAGAAATCTTCCTTTCAGTGATTCACCTACCTGGATTTCCCGCCCTGTCATCTCACTAGTCAATGGAAAGAAACCTTTGTCAAGAGTCTGCAAGCACAAGAGTTACTACAACTTTTACTTTTGCTTCTAATTAAAACTTTTACTTCCGGTTTCAAGGAACAATTAAACCCTAGCTGTCAAGCAAACAGTTAGTAAACCCGCTGCGCGCCTGGTATGGACAGGGAATCTTCATAAAAAACAGTAAGTCTAACACAAAAAAAAATTTCATTAATTTCTGTCTCTACGTCCAAGTGTTCCGGTAAAGAAAAAGAAGAAGGTTGGAAAAAACACTCTTAGCATTCACCTATAGGTAAAGCAAGTAAGCAAGTTTTTACATAAGACAGAGGAAAGTCAAGATTTAAAAACACTTACCACCATACACGACATGGACTAGGTTCATACACCGGGAAAAAATGCAACGGATTCAAGAAGTCAAGTTTTTGAAACAACAATAGAAGGTTTTTGAACTACATCTTTTAGTGAGAGAACATAAGCTTTTTTCAGAAGATCTAGCCTGGTTCCTTTTTTATCTGTAGACCCGTCTCACTAGCGAAATAACCGGTGACAGAAGAAAAAAGATCAGGTTATGCAAGAAAAGAAGTCAAATCAAAGGATCTGTTCCAAATCAGTTTTTTAAGCAATCAGCTCTCGAAACAAGATAAGCTAGCAATATAAGTTTTATCAGTTTTTTCAGCACTGCAAATTCGAGTTGGTGTTAAGCTTTAGTGAAACACAATATAAGTTTTTTAAGGTCGGTCAAAATAAATGAATTTTAGGGCCAAAGTTATACTAGGGGCAACAATTCCTTTTATGTTAGTAGGGCCAACAAGTTCTACTTTCCAGTGTTAGTCAAGTGTTATCAAAGTAGACAAGTTTCGTAGCATTGGAGCAAAAGGAGAAGAAAACTTTTCTTTGTCTAAGATTACATTATCAAGTGCTTTTATTTTCCCCGATGCAATAAAAGTGTGATCCTACACAATTTCTTTTATCTTGTGAGGAAGAATTTTATCCAATCTGTTGTAAGGAAGAAGAACAGTCATAGCCAAGTGGATGGAAATAGCATAAATAGAGCCAAGCGAGTGATATGAACGAGCCAGCCCAAGCCTATAAACTTACCCTTGTACCTCTCACCACTGCAGCATAGAGCTTGACCTTCTTCGAGGCCACCACAAACAAGTGTATTTCCAGCAGCATACAAGAAAGCCTTCCCCAAAGACCAGTCATATGGTTGCATTCGTTAAATCAACAAGGAGCATATCACTTAGTAAATTGTAGAAAATTCAAAATCAACCCATTGCACCGCACCCCACAAAGATCGATCCTCCTAACCCAATAGAAAAAATCCAATACACATATATTTTGATAAATTACTAGAAACCGAGTGACATAACGTATAAGCCAAACACTTTAGAACGAAAAAGGAAGTACTCCTACAGGTAATGTCATGCTCGTCAGAGTCGCAACTTCCACTTGATAAAAAGTAAATGCGTTGTTCCCTTTGTTAAGAGATCCGCGTTCTCACCGTCTGCTATGGATGCGCCGCTCTGACCTAGCTAAACTCCCTTCGTTAGGTTCTACTTATTCTACATTCAATACTTCGCTTTCTCCTTTGATATATTCCAGAAGTGAGGACTTTGGTCAGACTCAAGTTTGTACTTGAGAGCTCTGGCAAACGAACGTACAGGAACCACATGTTGAAACTCTTTATTGCATTGGGAAATTTCTTGCTTGCATTGGTATTTGATTTTGGAATCCACTGTGCTCCACAAAAGGGCGGGCTGGAGCTCGAAGATGGCATGGGAAAAAAGAACTCTTCCTCCCCTGGATCCTGTGCGCACTTTAGCAGTCAATCCCCATGCTGGAAGTACGCAGTCTAACTTCAAGATTTTATTCAATTTGGGTAAGAAATGGCATGTTCTCTCTCCCCTTCTCTTTCAAGGATTCTTACAGTCAATATTGGGTCACCAATAAAGAAAGGCAGCTTGTCAGTTTTGCTGAAAGCCTCAAAGTTGCCAATTAGGAGATGCGCTTGACCCGAGGGTTACTCCTCTTTTTCTAATTGAATGACCTTTCCTTTCCAATCTCGATTCGCGGTGAATCATACAGGTTCAGAATCCTTATATATTATATAGAAATATCCCAAAGGGCGAAGATAAATGAAAAAACGACACTATTTACTCCTAAAAGAAGCTTCTCATAATATCTTATAGAGTCTAAGGGAATTCCCACCTTTATGGTAGATGTGTGCTGGTGTCATATATGTAGTAGGTAAGGACTGACTTTTTCTCTTTCTTAGGTAAGGCCTCCTTCTGTTGTGGGAAGCAAAAGCAAAGAAGCAAGCAAGGACAAATACCAATCAGACAACCGTTACGGCTATATGCCTTGAGGACAGCACTTCAGCTCATAGGCAGGCAAGGAGCTAGCTAGGGGGAGGATGACTTGAGGCAAGCAAAACAAGACATTCATGAGCTAGTTCAGGTAATATAAAAAGTCAGCGGGGTAATATAAAAAGTCAACGGGGTAATATAAAGGCGAGATGCGTATAGGAATAACTTAGATATTCCCCCCTTTGTGAATAGCTCAGAATAGAGGCATGCTCCAAATAGGGAAAGTAGATAAGTCTAGTAAAGTATAGGAAAAGAAAGAAGAGATAGAATCTCATCTAGTGGTAGGACTTAAAGGCAGGTGATGAGTACTTCAAAGGGCTAGAGAAGTCAAGCACCGGTAAGCTGATAAGTCACGTATAGGGTGGATTTTATGCCTGGAAAAGTACTAGTAGAGGTAGCTTTAGCTTCATCCGATGGGATAACTTCCCTGCTTTCCAAGCAAAGCTTGCCTTCTTCTCATACTGCTCATACACCTACAGAAAAGCCACTCTTGCTTCTGGCACAACTGGACTTATGAAAGCTTCTGCTGGTATTACGCGTAAGCGGTGTCACCTATCCCAGTTTCCCTCACGCAGGGTATCCACGTCCATCCTTTCATCGTCGTATGATGTATGTGAAGGAGGAGAAGGCAAATCAACTAGTGAAGATGAAGACATGTGATAATTTGGATATTTCTCCCGTGCCCTCTAAGCAAAGCTCCCTTCGTTTTTTTCATACGTTGAGTCAAATCCGTCTTTGTCTATTAAATAAAATCAATAGGAAAATGCCTACCGTAATTCCAACCCAAGATACGTAAATGCGGAAAGTGGATGAACCCGGGAATTTGATAAGTCAGTGGATTCCGATCCCATGTCAAGGTGTAGGGAGGAATTCAATCCATACAATAAATAGTTCGGCCCAGCTAATTCTATATCTTTTCCGTGCGTGGGGGATCCTTTATGTTAATTCCATGCTTCGAAGGAAGGCATCGCCGATTGACGCTTCGCCTAGAAGAAGGGACAGAGACACAGAACAACCCTACGACAAAGCACATTACCTTGTCACTCTGGGGCCGCCCTGGACTCGCCGCTTGGTTCTTGACCTAGAACATAGCCCTGAGCTTAGAGATGATGTCGATTCAGAAGTAACTTGAACTGGTACTAGGTAATCAGTAGGACAGCAGGAATTTTCATTGAGCCTATTACCTATTTGCAGTTCAAAGAGCAGCGTGGCTTAATGCATGCAAGGATTTCTGCCCTAGCATTTCTGCTTTACAAAACCAGCCTCAATAGTTAGATTTTTCTTTTCTTGTAATGAGGCGCGCAGCGAGAAGCAACTTTCCCAGAATAAGTTGGATAAACAATAGTAGTAGTAGTAGCAGCTTCTAATTAATAAATGGGTAAAGTGCCCGGGGAAGTTTAAGTCTCGGGATATGCATGCGCCTTCGGCCCTTTTCTGTTCTTTTTGTTTTTTATCGTATATAGTGTGTGTGTTTCGTTTAACCTTCACACCACTTGCTTTGGACATATTTGTTTAGGTTTCAAGTAAAGGATAAGGAAAAGGGAAGGTCTGTGAAAAGAGGCAGACATAGCGAAAAGGGCAAAAGGGGGAAAAAGTGAATGAAGGAAGAGATGCTATTTCTATATATTTTTGGTTTTATCTTTCTTTATTTGTGTCTTGGTTTGGTCCTCTGGTGCCTCTGCCCCGACATGGAGCTCCTGTTGGACCTCGCTTCGGGACTCGCCGCTTGGGTTCACCAATTTTTCTACCAACTGGTAGATTTGGTGAAAGGCGCGTCTAAGGGTAAAGAGCCCATGTCTTTAGGCAGCCCCCTGGAACAAGTCCCGTCCGCGGGCGGGGTGGGTATGAGCACTCCTTCGCCGATTAGAAATTCCGGCAAGGAGGCGGGGCAACACACTGAAACCCTGGGCACAACATCCTTAATGGATGGGCCGGGGCAAGGACAAGTGGAAGGGGGCCACCGCCACCTGAATCTTGATTTAAATGCACCCCCTCCGGGTCCGGACAGCTTGTGTCCACGGGAATATCGCCTGGCCGAGAACAAGCTCAAAGATATTCTCATGGGGATGAATAAAGCCCCTCGTTCCGACTTACTGCCTCATTACGAAGAAGTAGAGCCAAGGCGGAGGGAAACCTATGTAAGGAGCAAAATCTCTGAATACCTGAAGCAACACTCCCCGGAAGATATACAAACAAACGTGGGTGAGCTTCTGGTTATGAAGAAGAGCTCCTCCCTTTATAAGGGTTTTGAACAATACCTTCTCCAACAAAAGAACAGAGGAGAAGAGTAGTGTTCCTTTCCGTCCGTGAGGTTCAAAGAAAGGCGGGAGGTTAGGTAGCAGGAGTCCTGGAAAAGAGAGTAGCTTCAGGGGAGCAGGGCCCAGTATTTGTTTTCCTTTGAATTACACTAATTGAATTGAATTTGGCACCGGAAACTCTTCTAGGAGAAGTTCGAATTCGTTCCCTTCGGATATTGAGCGGTCTTGTTTTTACATGGTTTACGTGCTACTGGTTCTCGGAAGAGCTAATTTATTCATTAGCTAAACCCTTTCTAACCCTACCTTTGGACTCGTATTTTGTTTGTACACAATTAACGGAGGCCTTCTCTACGTATCTTGCAACGTCTTCAATAGCATGCTCTTACTTCGTCTTTCCCTTCATCAGTTATCAAATTTGGTGCTTCTCGATACCCAGTTGCTATGGGGAAAAAAGGAGGAAATACAATCGATTCCTCTATTTCAGTGTTTCTTGCTTTTCCTTATTCCTGTTCCTAACTCTTTCCTGGGTAATTCCCAATGTTTGGCACTTTCTATACTTCATGGGTGAAACATCAACAAATTCGCTAATGATAAAGTTACAACCTAAGATCTATGACTATATTATGTTCACTCTTCGTATTTTGTTCATTCCATCGGTATGCTCCCAGGTACCTGTCATTGTGATCTGTTTGCCAGAACCAAGGGGTCTCTCTGTGGAAATGCTCACGAGCAATCGTCGTTTTTTGATGGTTTTTTCACTGATCACAGCTGCTCTTTCCACACCTCCGGATATCTGGTGCCAAATTGTCGCCTCTTTACTTATTTATTCAATCATAGAGCTTGCTATCTTTGTGGCATTGATTATAAAAGTTCGTGAAGAGGGCTGGACGAAACGAATGAGGGAAAGCGGTTCGATCGAGAAAAAAAGAAGAGTAAAGTAGAACCCACCAAAAGTAACTAAAAAGTAATTCCATTAATTCTCGTCGATAAAAAAGAGCAGACTCCTGACTGGAATGAGAGGGCGTAGCGTACACTCTGGAATGCTCAAACCTTGAGAAGCAAGTTATTAATGAATGGTTCGAAGCGACAAATCACATAAGGTAAAGAGCGCCTGCTTAATTGAAGGTAGTAGATAGAAGCAAGGGGTATTTCGGCTCTAATGAGCTAGCTCCTTTTTCCCTTTACGAGATCTTGACAGGAATGGTTGGAGAGAGAATGAATAGAGGGAGCAAAAAAAAGGCTTTGCTCCCCTCCCCTTGATTCAAATGAAGAAAGAAGGTTTGAAGTTTAGACCGCTCACAGTAGTTCTACCCATAGAAAAGATCATGAAAGAGGCGATCAGAACGGTACCCGAATTCATTTACGATCCCGAGTTTCCAGACACATCGCACTTCCGCTCGGGTCGAGGTTGGCACTCGGCCCTCAGACGGATAAAAGAAGATTGGGGAACCTCTCGCTGGTTTTTGGAATTCGACATCAGGAAGTGTTTTCACACCATCGACCAAGACCGATTCATCTCCATCTTGAAGGAAGAGATCGACGATTCCAAGTTCTTTTACTCCACTCAGAAACTTTTTTATTCCGGACGACTCGTAAGAGGTGGGAGGAGGGGCCCCTCCTCCGTCCCACACAGTGTACTACTCTCGGCCCTACTAGGCAATATCTATCTACACAAGCTCGATCAGGAGATAGGGAGGATCCGAAAGAAGCACGAAATTCCTCTTGTTCAGAGAATAAGATCGGTTCTCTTAAGGACAGGTCGTCGTATTGATGACCAAGAAAAGTATGGAGAAGAAGCAAGCTTCAATGCTCCACAAGACAACAGAGCCTTCATTGTGGGGAGGGTAAAGAGCATCCAACGCAAACCAACCTTTCATTCCCTTGGATCGTCGTGGCACACCTCCCCCACAAGCTCCCTCCGGCGAAGGGGAGACCAGAAAAAGCCTTCCTTTTTACCCTCTTCAGCGTCCCTTGTAGCCTTCCTGAACAAGCCCTCGAGCCTCCTTTGCACCGCCTTCCTAATAGAAGCCGCTGGGTTGACCCCGAAGGCCGAATTCTATGGTAGAAAAGGTGGCTTAACTCATAATTTGGCCATGAGAGACCTTCTGCAGTATTGCAAAAGAAGGGGCCTGTTGATAGAGCTGGGCGGGGAGGCGCAACTTTTTATAAGCTCCTCAGAGAGAGGCCAGGTCCGTAAGCCGGCCCCCTTTAAAAGCCATTCCTTCTTTATAAGGATTTTTTACGCGCGATATGCCGACGACTTACTACTAGGAATCGTGGGTGCCGTATTTTTTCTCATAGAAATACAAAAACGTCTAACCCACTTCCTAAAAACCGGCCTTAACCTTTGGGTGGGCTCCGCAGGATCAACAACCATAGCTGCGCGGAGTAAGGTAGAATTCCTCGGTACGGTCATTCGGGAAGTACCTCCGAGGACGACTCCCATCAAATTCTTGCGAGAGCTGGAGAAGCGTCTACGGGTAAAGCACCGTATCCAGATAACTGCTTGCCACCTACGCTCTGCCATCCATTCCAAGTTTAGGGACCTAGGAACTAGTATCCCGATCAAAGAGCTTACGAAGGAGATGAGCGGAAGAGGTCGTTTACTGGATGCGGTTCAACTAGCCGATACTCTTGAAAAAGAAGGACTCAGAAGTGCCCAAGTGAACGTATTCTGGGAAACCCTCAAACACATCCGGCAAGGAGCAAGGGCGATCTCTTTGTTGCATAGCTCAGGTCGAAGCAAGGTGCCTTTGGACAAAAGGCAGTCGAAGGCTATGAGTTTCTTTCTAAAAGAATTGGAGCCGGGCCGGAAGGCGGCGGGGAAAGGAAGGGGGCACTGGGCGGGATCGTTAAGCAGCGAATTCCCCATACAGATAGAGGCGCCTATAAAAAAGATACTCCGAAGGCTTCGAGATCGAGGTATCATTAGCCGAAAAAGACCCAGGCCAATCCACGTGGCCTCTTTGACCAACGTAAGCGACGGAGACATAGTAAATCGGTTCGCGGGCATCGCGATAAGTCTTTTGTCTTACTACAGGTGCTGCGACAACCTTTACCAAGTCCGAACGATTGTCGACTACCAGATCCGCTGGTCCGCTATATTCACCCTAGCCCACAAGCACAAATCTTCGGCGCGTCATATAATCCCAAAGTACCCCAAAGACTTAAAAATAGTTAATAAAAAAGGTTGTAAGACTCTTGCGGAGTTCCCAAACAACATAGAGCTTGGGAAGCTCGGACCCGGTCAAGATTAAAACAACGACTTGGAAAAAAACTATCTAGACGGTAGGCGGGCGAGGAGCGGGAGGGTGGGCCTCGCCAATTTGTGTCTTTCTTTGGGAAAATGAAATGTGAAAATATCATATGATAAGGCGCGCGCGCAGCGATGATGGTGAAACGGAAAAGGGTACTTTTATGTGTGAGCAAGAACTAGTGTGGGCAAAGGGGGAGTTTTTCGTGTGGGATGTGAAATGTAAAGTAAAGCACTTCTTTCATAATCCGGGCCCCGGCTTTGAGTGAATGAACTCGCGTTCTGGCTCGATCCTTCGCTTGCTGGGATCGATTTGGTTTACGTATATATATGAGGTTGATAAAAAGGCTAAAGGGGGGAGAGCACTTAGAAATTTTACTTTGAGTACAGGTCCGCAGGGCGTATTCTTTTTTTTTTCATCGAGGGGAGGGATTGCAGCGAAAAATTGACGTCTGTCTATTGGCATTTTATGTAGAAAGGATCGAATATGACCCTCATCGTTCTTCTAGGATCGCTCAAGATGGATCGAAGGGGTGCAGCTACGCCGGAGGAATTTCCAGCCGATAGAAGAGTTTGCCCCTACGCGTAAGATCCTCGAATCAGGCCACCATCGCTACGCGCCTTTGTTCGTTTTTTTCTCTGCCCGTGGATCAAAGAAAGCTAGCTTGCTCCCAAGCCAAATGCGTGCTTACGCTTTATGTAGTGGGCGGCCTTCCTATTTTCATGCCTCTAGAAGCTTCTACAAAGCTTTGCTTCCGGTAGAAGCTAGTCGCTTCGCTTGCCTGCCAAGCAGCCGCCTATAGGTATAGGGGAAGGGCCGAAGGATGGAGCGTGCAGAGTCGATCGTGCACCTGTAACTTTTCTATTAGCCAGTCATCAATGTTCCGCGTTGGTGATGAATTGTTATTTCTCCAAACCTTCTAAAAACGGCTTTTTGCGACCGACCTGCCCAGAATGCACATACCTTCGGTTCCAAGACCTGCACAGAGAATAAAAGCCGGGTTGAATGAAGAGTGAAGTAAGCTGGCTGCTTCTTTGCCACGCCCCCCGGCCGGAGATACTTGATATCAATTAAAAAGTCTAAAATTGCATACCATTAGCTTATATACGTCTGGGAACATTGGCACATGATATTGAATGTCATCCGGGTGGTCAAGGCGCAAAGCTGGCTCGAGCCGCAGGAACTTATGCTAAAATAATCAAGGAGCCAGCCCGTGTGCGTCTACCTAAGTCATTGATTCGTACTACCTACTTTTAGTAGAGGGTGCGCATAAGCAACGAAAAAAAGGAGGACAAAGGTGGTTAGGCAGACGCCCCATTGTTCGTGGTGTTGCAATGAATCCAGTGGATCTTCCGGGGAGGTGAGGGGCGCACGAAAGGGCGTAGACCTTCGGTGTCACCTTGGGGTAAGCCCACCAAAGCAGGATTTCGGGCAAGGGGTGGTAAAGGGCAGAATTTCTTTTATGCCACGACGATCCATATGGAAGGGAAGTTTTGTTGATGCTTTCCTTTCACGAATGAAGAAGAAAGAAAATCTGATGAGCAGGAGAATTTGGTCACGTAGATCTTCTATTTCGCCGGAATTCGTTGATTGCTCCGTACTCATTTACAATGGAAAAACTCCTGTTCGTTGTAAGATTACTGAAGGAAAGGTTGGTCATAAATTTGGAGAGTTTGCTAATACACGGAGACGACGAAGACCTTCTAAAACAAAGGGGAAATAGAAAATGCTTCGGGAGTAAGAACTAGTGATTGATAAGGCAAAGGGGGGGAAGGACATAGGAAAGAGGGATGCCTACTTCAAATTGCTCGGAAATTCTCAGCTATATGGGTGACTTGGATGGTGAGCAAAAAGAATTGATAAAGAAATTGGTCAACTTTCGCATGATCGATGGTAAAAGAACGAGAGTTCGTGCTATTGTTTATAATACTTTTCATCGCCTAGCTCGAAATGAACTCGATGTAATCAAACTGATGGTTGAGGCCGTAGATAATATTAAGCCCATATGCGAAGTGATCAAAGTAGGAGTCGCAGGTACTATTTATGATGTCCCTGGAATTGTAGCTCGGAATCGTCAACAAACCTTAGCTATTCGTTGGATAATGTTCGCAGCTTTTAAACGACGCATAAGCTACAGGATAAGCTTAGAGAAATGTTTATTTGCTGAGATACTGGATGCTTACAACAAGAAGGGAATTGCACATAAGAGAAGGCAGAATCTTCATGGACTGGCTTCCACCAATCGAAGTGTCGCCCATTTCAGATGGTGGTAAAGACCACATAAGGAGCACTTCCTCCCTCTTAGGCCATCCCATCATAAGGTATCCGCTCTCTCTTGCGGAGATTTCATTAAATTAAAAGTATGCTTCTCACGAGTTCCCCTGAGCTCTTCACTCAGCGTGGTGCTGCTAGAAGCATGCTTCTTCTCAAAAGAAATAGGAGGAAATAAGAAGCTTCTGATGAGCATCTATTGGAATCGATCATTTCCAAGATCTAATTCGAGTTTTTTATTAAGTAGTGGATACGCCTCAAAATCTTCAGTGATACGCTTAAGGGATGATAAGTTCTTAGTGGATACAGGACTTGGTACCCCAAAAATTTGTATGAAAGATGAGCTGACTAAAGTTCCACAAAACCGACGAACCGCCAGGTTCGAGAATAAGGTGGGATCCTCCTTTAATGTAATGGCTGGTGAATCAACGATCAAAAAGCGACGGAATTATGAGAGAATCTTCAAGGATCTAGTGACCGGTGAATCACTGATCAAAGAGCGAACAGCCGCCAGCTTGAATTCTTCTTTGGGATCCTTGGATGTAGCGGCGGGTGAACCCCTTGTTCTTCCACGAAGATTCAGACAAAACCGAGCTTGGATAGAACTGCAGAAGATTTGGCGAACGAATAAAAAGGCCAAAGGCTTTATTATTAATAAAGTCAAAAGAGGTTATTCAGTAGCCATCGTGGGTTTCATTACTTTTCTTCCATTATTAAAAAAAAAGAAGGGATTTTGGTCTCAAAGATGGAGTGGCTTGGGTAAGGTCAACCGCCCTTCGTTGTGAGATATGAAGTTACCGAGCGAAAAACTTCTTTCTTTGAGCCTCGGCCCGGGCGGCCGGTGATCTTATCGATATGTGACTGGCAGTGACAGTAAGAGCAGAGATATTTTTATAAGAAAGTAGCGCTTAGTCATAAAGAAAATCGTAAGAGAGTAGGAGGACGGCGGCTTCTTTCTACTATGTCATCAAAGGCCAACTGGTCTAATTCAAATTCTTTCAATTTTACAGAATATTTAACCGACTTCCTTCTTAGTATCTTCCCAGGCTTTCAGCGCAGCTTGTTCATCTTCTATCGTTCTAATGGAAATGAGACAAAGTGGTTATGAGAGAAGCAACATCTTTCACAGCATCTGGAGCCACTCAAGAAATAGGAAATCTAGTGATATTCTTACTGAAACCATGACAGCAATATCTATTATTTATCTCCCTTAGGTAAACAATAATGAAAGAAATGCAGTCCCTTTAGTAAGTTCATAATATAATAGGGGTATTTACTCATTCCCATCGTTGGATTATAATTTGGTTAAGAAATAAAAACGTATAAAATGACACTTTACTACCTCAAAAAAGATGCATTATCTTTTTAGTACACGAGCACATGAGTATAATGGTTCTATACATCCAACTATGCAATCAGTAGGAGGTATGAAAGAAATGCAATTGTTTGTTGATGAGAAAGTACGAGTTGAAGATCAGAGAAAGATTGAGGGCCCAGGACCCGATTTCTTGTTTAATAAATAATTGTGAAGATACATATGTAGGTAGCAATTTGGTGAAGGGAGAGCTCCCACTGACCAAAAGCCCTATCGACAGGTTCAGTCAACGAAGTCCCCAGCTCCTTTAGGTGAGCAGGAAAAGAAGACGCAGATGTTTTCAGGTTGAGGCTTGCTTGCCCCGATTGATCCACTCGAGAAGAATATACAGCGTTGGTTGCTGTCACAATCATAGATGGGCATAAAAAGACGGTTGATGCGAAACTGTCAAGCCCAAAGGCCATACCAAAAAGGTGTCGCCAATTCGTACTTCCCGAGGACCCACATCTAGGTTTGTCCATTCCATTCAATGTTTACTTGAAATAAACTGTCGATCCTCATTATGCCTAGCACTTCCTTGTCCGATTCGATTCCCTAGGTAGGCTTTCCTGTCGTCTTCTTCCAGGTTAGAAAATGCTGGTTCGATAGAGCCAGGGGAGCAGGAGTTAATCGTTCCCCCCCTTTGGGATTTCTCTTCCATCCAATCAAGTTTGAGTTGTAGTTCCCAGGAGAGCATTAGGTGAGTGTAGGTTAAGGAAGTGACGGGGGCTCTGTGTACAATTAGAGTATCTCATCCTGCCCTAAACAAATAGATAACTTAAGATAGTTTTTGAGGAAAGCTAGAAAGCTACTACTTGATCTCGTGCATCCGACCTCTAGTCCTCAAAGCGAACACATGCCTCTGGAAAGCACTGCTATGAAAAGGAAAGACCCGAAGGGATGCAAGAAATAAAGATAACGTTAGGGCCGGCAGCCTTCCTTGTGCTCGTTGTCTAAGGGCTACTTTCTATCCTACGAAAAGAAAAAGAAAGGCCCATTTCCATTGTATTGCCCCACCCAAGCCTACGCTGTGGTCTAAAAGCTTCCTGAGTTCGCGATCTCTGTAACCTGGGCTAAAACCGTAGTGATTACAAAGTCTTACTTCGCCTGGAACACTTTACGCATCTGTTGATGAACAAAGGGAAAGCGGTTTGCTCTCTCGTATCCGCAGCTCGTAGGGTTGTTTCCTGATCTGCTACTTACGACTTGACTTGGGCCCCTTATTGATGGCGCAGGTCGGACTCTGAGATAGAACCTATGCTTTTGGAACCTATGCTTTTGTTCGCTTTCCGCGGCATAAGGATTTCTATTGCTTTCTTTCGGCTTGCTTCTTGCAGCGAGCATCTAGCGTAGGGGAGGGGATTACTGCCACTAAGTTGAGTTGAGTTAAAGCATACGAAGCAGTCGTCCACACCACAATATACTTGGTAAGCAGGAAAAGATCCACTTATGGCATTTCCTGAGCTGTGCAGTAGGCCGAAGGTTGGGCATTGTGGTCGATAGGATTTGACTCTTGATGTTAGGCGCGCAGCGGTTGGGCATGGGTTGGTTAGAATCATTGGCTTCGTTCCCCACACATGGATTGGAAGCAAATGACAAAGGCATTAAATCATATAATGGTACTGAAGTGGAGTTTCTGTCCATGAGTCAAGGTTAACTCAAAGCCAGGAAGGAATCATTCAACCCAGCTCAAGCTACGTACGAACTTTCTTTCCCAGCCAGCCCTCAACGTTAAGAAAACAGAAGGCACATGGATGGCGTATGTGTATTAGTTCCACAGTAGCACAGTGAGCACTTGCGCAACCAAAGCTGCAGATAAATAGATTGCATGCGTTACTAAGCGAATGTGCGTGCATTTGGAATGAAGTCGAGTCCTGAATTTGTGAAGTTGGAGTGCGCTGCTGCCCGCCATGGAGTTGTTTACCCACTTGCTGCGTATGAATGAATACCGCTATAATGAATATTCTCTCTATCTAAGTAGGTTATGTAATGTTGTGCTACGAAGCCCCGCTCCCGCAACCAGTACGTACATCCGATGCTTTAAGATGTGCTACTTCGAGATGGAATGGGCTCTCTCTCTCCGTGGAGTAAAAGTACTCAATTTAGTTCCCTCCCAGCGATGCATGAAGCTTACGTGCTGTATTGAAAAAGGGTTGGTGTGGGTTGGAGTCCGGCTCTATTATGACAATCGACCAAAGGCAGGCCCTCGGTCAATCAATCAGTTTTCACTCCGATACAAGACTTAACTGACTTGACTGCTTGCTTAGTCCATCCATCGGTGACATCACCGGAGCACGCTAGCGCTCTTCTCTCAGCTCTAGGACCCAGTCCCAAGCCCCCATTCCTTACTACAAGATAATCCATTCCCTGCTAATTGCTCATAAAGAGTCAACACGTATAAGGAAGGAATCTACTATCGGCGCTTGCTTTTGTAAATGATCCATCCACGTTGCAAATAGCATTTCCTATGTATTTCAGACCAGTGGTACCTTTCAAGAAATCTGCAAACAAAGAGATCAAATGTCACGCTTCGCGCCTGCCTGCTCTCTTACCGATGAACTAGACATCGGCGACTACTCAAAGGAACTAACTCCTAATAAAAGGACGGAAGTGTGGGCAGATCTCAACATTGAACTGTAGCGTCTCTGTCTCGTTACACATCCGTGGATCCTGATCCTGCAGCCTTGTCTTTGTACTTTCTTTTGTACCTACACTAGCTTCCTTTTCTTTACCTACAGTGTTGATACGTCTACCACGCTTTGGCCTACCTAAGACTGACTCTCCTGTCTGTATTGCAGGCCTACTATTTCTTTATATGTGTATGAGTGTGAAAAAAGAGTCTACTTACTTGTGTTGATACTATTGATTTTTTTATGGGTTTCGCTACGCGCCTTAGTAAACTGCCGCATATTATATTACTGCCTGACTTACTTACTTAACCCTCTTTTCCTTCGCCTCCACTCCGAAGCTCAAGACAAACAAAAGAGACCCGTTCCTTTAATCTTGCTTGTCAAACTATATAAATGATAAGCTAACTTGAAAGCTGTATAAGCGATACCAACTTGGTAATACGATTGATACTAGAACGACAGCCTGCCTAATAGAGTAGACTGACTTATGAGTTGAAATCCTATAATCGACTTACAAACTGCCTTTCACTACTACTGCACTGACTACTTGGTAAAGCACTAGACACGAGAAGAAATGCTCATGAGAGAACTTTAGGAAAGAAAGCCGCCTGAAGTGTTTTATTTCTAGTGATTGTGATATCTCTCTGACGGTGGGATGGATCTCTTTATAGCCTCTCTTGAGATTGAATTCAAATATTCCTCGTAAGCTTCGAGGAGTGATTCGCGATGATTATCTCAGGGGGCTCTCTGAGGTGTGGAAGGCTCTTGCGGTGTAAGGGAATCAAAGAGCTCATGGAAGACTTTTTGATCAATCACTTGCCAGGATTGGGGAGGAACGTAGGCAGAGAGAGCACTTAGAAAAGATATCTTCATGTCTGCATTATGATAGAAGATTCCAACATTAGCATTTCGTCTCATTAATGTACGATGATCCTTAATAAGATGAATCAGGGTATCTGAAATAACTCAGCCTGTTGAAAAGATACAGTGGAGGAGTAGGCATCGCTATAGGAATTGCGCATCGATTTTGCATTCGCAGCAAAGGGAATCCGAGTTTCATGAAAAGTGCGGGTATATATACTTAGTAGTATGCACTTTTTTTAATAACATGAAAAGCTAGAGAGAGCAGCATCCAGGTGTATGAAATTGTAAGCTCTCATTGTGTTTCGACGGGAGAAATACGTTGGAAAAGACACACAAGTGCCGGCTGACTCTGTCTATGAAGAAGTCAGGCCATTGGAACATTTCAATTCGAAGTTCTGGGCGAAATCTCTTCTAAGATTGTGGAACCCGCACACCAAAACAGGCAGGAACTAGGCTTCACAAGATTCGGACAATACCACCACTGTTGCGTTACTGACTCATCTCAGGAGGACGGATGCAAGCAATTAGGAGAGGTTTAAACAAGAGTTTTGGAATGCAGAATAGATGCATCGTGACAGGCAAGCGCAAGCAAGTTTGAAAGAAGAAAAAGCTATACATCGGTACCTTTGGAGGTGTTAGAAGGAGAATAGGAGCTCTTCATCCCGAAAAAAAAGCGTAAGGCTGAACGGAAGCCTTAGGACGAAAACACCAACATTTTCACTGGTTGGTGCTAATGGGCAAAGTCCGCAATTTCGCACTTGTTATAGTACAACAAAAGACACACACCTTTTTCTATCTTTTTTACTTTGTTATGGGTGGAGCCAGAATCATAGGAACCAGAATGAGTCGGAGAAGAAAAGAACGTCAGAGAAGTCAATCTAGTACTTTAAGATATTTTCTTTCCAGTTAGGGAGGCAGTCTCTTTTTGATTGGTTGAATTAGCTGCGGGAGCTCTTACAGTTCAGTTTACTGATCATAATCCCATGGTACGTGCAGGGTCTACTCCAACAATCAGGCAAAGGCTAAGAGCTTAATGCCATGACCCGGATCTAATGCATTGGGTAGGAAATGTGAGGGAATAAATAGAGACACTATTGGTTACCCTTATGAGCAAGGTGCTTTTGACTAGGCTTTACTTTATCTCATAAGAGGAAGATGTTCTGCCGGGGTTTTTAACAAATCCATGGCATCGTGGTCTGTCACAACCAGAACCAGATCCACCACTTGCAATTCCCTTTCGGATCTCCCTTTGTAAGCAAACCGCTGGATTCTCTCCGAATTTATTAGAATGCTTTTTCCTTTCTTTTCTGCTATACTTCCTCCTTCTTTCTTCCAGTGAAAGTGAAAGCTCGGTATAAAAAGACAAAAGGAAGAAATGCGGATTTAGTTGAGGACTCCCGGGAAGAAAGAAATAGCTTACTCTTAGCTGTACCGCGGATCTAGATCTATTGTCCCCTATGATAATCTAAAAACGCTATTAAGATAAGCTTTCTTTGCGAGGAATTAATCCATTCGATTCTTTCACCTAGATCTGTACTGGATTCCGTCTTTCAATTGACATAGAGAAAGGTCATTATTGAATCATCCAAGCAGAGTGGTATTTCGCCTTGCCTTTCGGTTTGTGAATCCGGTTTTGGTTTTTGTTTGTGACTCATGCTGCGCCCTTGGCTCATGAGATTGTGTTAGTGTAATGATGAGTAAGGGCGACGGAATCCGTCTTCTTTCGTCATCGAGAAAGCATGGCCCAAAGGTTTTTAGACTTACCCGAACCAGAAGCGTCCTTTACTAACAACGTTGACGTATTTATTGCTTTAAGACGCGCGAACTGATGTAACAGCCGACTGATTCATTTCAGTCTATCTTTTTCCTTTCGTTCATTCGACTATGCCTGGTCACCCAGTCAGCGGCAAGTACACCCGCTTTCCCCACCTTCCCCTTAGAGACATTTCCACCAGGAAAAACTCCTTCCGGGATTCTTACACGTACTACTATTCATGGGTGAGGTCAATAGGAAGCGACTCATTCCTTGCCAAGGAGCGGTGCTATTGGAACCATGCATGGCAGGCTCTTCAAAAAGAAGGCGCGTAGCGAAGAACAATAGCTAAAAAAAGAAGCACTGGTGACCCTAACAAACAGTTTTTTTGTTCTTCCATGGAAGCAGAAGCAATAGGGACAGGATCACAATACTCATAGACAGCATCCAATGGCCTCTGTAACTCCTCACGTATTATGGCCTCAATCTTACTGAATGGAACAGGTGGAGCCCGTTCCATGCACTTCTTTTCTATTTAATAAGAGTTGTTGGGAATTGTTTAATTACTACTTGTAAATATGTATTTCCTAACGCTCTACTCATTGAAGATTTCCTTCGTTATAGTAACTGACTGGTCCAGGTAAAGAAAAGTGAAACAAGTATGAAAACCCCGTGTTTTTGTGCTAAAAAGATACCCTCCTTAACATGATACTCTAACTTGAATTTGCCTAGTATGGTTGAAAATATAACATCATCAGGAAGAGGATTACTAACCAAAACTGAATCTGTATCAGTGTAGTAACATAATATATGGATGCATATGAATTCTAGCATGTGCAGTAATGGCAGCGGCAAGTTTAAAGAGTTTCTAGGAGGCTCAGTAATGAAACTCGATGTGCTTTTATCATAAGATTGATTGGAACACATCCAATAATCATTACCTAATGGCAAAGCCTCTTTCTCAACATTGAGAGTTAACAAACAAATACTCATATCTATTCCTATAACATATTTGAGTGGTAGTACTCCTAGGGTTGATACCAAATCTTCCATATAAGCTGTTCATTGGAATCTTGTAAACATAAGCGTTACCAGCATTTCCAGACTTCCTAGCACGAGTTCTATTATCATACATATGAGTAACAAATTGCTCAAATAAACCTGTACCTTTTTCATAAAGATAACCTCTGAGAGGAAGCACTGTGTAACCTATATATAGATTGAGCATATTTGAGCTCTTCAGAATAATAAAAACCCACAAACTCGCCAGTAGGGAAATTTAGAACACTGTTATCATCCCTATATATATGGTAAGAAAGGGTTTTTAATAGAGTTAGGACATTTAATATGGGCCTCAATAAAGCCATATAATCCATCAAGTGAATGAATGCCGGATTCAATTTCCATTCCATTTAGCAACACCTATAGACATTGGACAATCTTTCATAGCATAAGGATAAAGCGAGTTGACGTCATAATAATAAAGATTTGTTCCATACGGCTTGTAAATATAAGAATGACCTCCGTAGTAAGCGAGACAAATAAACTCGTCTGCTGTTCTATGAAGGATAGCTATAGGTGTCACGCATGGATTATATAAATGCTTCCTAAAAATGGTTAATGCAAGTGAAGATCAAGTTATCTTAGTAGTTATGTCAATCCCGTAGAGCTCTAAATATATTGATTGAGCTTTATGCATTATACCACCAAGAAGTGCGATATCTTCTTTCATATAAGAAAGTAATTATACCTTTGCTTGAAGTTCTAAACACTGAAAGTACTATGATCCACATCACCTTTACCACCTAGTTAAGGGCATAGACTCTTTCCTAACGAACGCAGAGAACCTGGTAATAGCTTCAATGAATCAAAAAATACCATCTGCACTTTATTGACCTGAACTTCAAACTGATCAATTTCACCATTTCTCTTTAATGGATTGACAACCCATTCTGCTCTATTAGTTATTATATGGTTTCTAACAAGAATTCCATCAAACCTAGACAAATTATGAAAGTAGATAATCTTCAGTTTCTTATTTATCAGATTGAAACAATGTAATGACATAATCTAGAAAGGAGTTTAGCATCATTTTACTCCTTTCCTCCAAACCACTAACCAATTTCATATCTTCACTAAACCACCAGCTAATAGTAATTTGAGATGGAAGCTCTCGTCCTGGAGTGACTCTCATTACACCTACTGCATAACCAACATGCAAAGACTCTGAATTGATAATAGTCTCCATATCAGCAACCAAGAAAGGTGCTTGCTTAAGAGGCTGAGAATCCCACTTGGTAATACATTAAATGGATGGTTCTTTACGCGTTTCAGGAGCCTTTGGTTCAATAAGCATATTCACTATTTCATTCTATTTTTTCAAGACTGAGATACTAAACGCATAGGCGAAACACCACTTATTAAAGAAATTCTCAGACTTCTAGCTAATAACTCTCCCCCACTACTATGTACGAGTAGACATTCTATCAACTAATTGATGCATCAACTTCTCCTCCATGGTCACTGCTGGCCCATTTGTTGATGTATTTCAATCCAGTATACTTCCATTTTAAGCCTTTAAATGTCAGAAGTATGAAACATTCATCGAGCAATAGCATTTAGAGAAAACTTTTCCTATCCATCTTAATCTCATCTGCACAAGAGCTTCTTGCTTGTTTCTCTACTTCATTTATTGCCTCTATGTAATCAGCAAGCTTCTTTTTGCGGTTCAACTCAAGAACATACTGAAGATAGCTCCATTTCATCGTTTGCATGGCACATACAGCCCGATTCCCATAATGATATGGCCCAATTGAGATGATGCTTGGATTAGAGGCGTTATTGTATCTATCACGTAGATAGCTTTTAACCTTCTAAATGGAAATACTGTATCAAAATTGCATGCCTCATACTTAACCTCCATTGCCATTGTATTAACCAATTGATCTATGTCAATAATATGTTCTGAAGTACTGGTATGATTCTCTGTCATCATTGGCTGGCCCTATCCAAAAGGAAAAAAAAGAATAAAACTACCTACCATTTTTGGTCATAAGTGATAATAATGTATCCAATTGCTTAACCCATACTAATTTAGAAGAGAAAATGAAAAAAATAATTATAAAAACATGGATGCTCCGCTTTAACATTATCAACTTAGAAGGGAAAAGTGGAAAACAAATACTCTATCAGAATGGTCACAGCAATGATTGAAAACTTCCATGAGTACAATATTTTTTCTTTATATATATATAAGAAAGAGAAGGGAACATCCAATGAAGAAACAATACCTGTTAACAATGAAGATTTTGGGCAAGATGGAGAGGGAAAGTTAGAACGATGTTAATGAGCCGTCAGTCATAGATTATGGGCAATCATTTACCTATATGTCAAGGTATATTCAGACATATAACCACTCTCTATCTATCTCTTTCTCTGTCTCACACACACTTATATAGTAAAATTCTTCATTGAATATAAAATGAGCTCTACACAAAATATTCTTATTTTTTTTTATAAATTTTATTGAACTTGGCTATTAGGCTTTATTTTTTATGAAATATCAATTTTGAAACATAAAGAAAATGTATACAATTAATATATGCAATCTTGTTATTAGCAGCCTCTTTTGAGCACAAGTTGACAATTAGGTTTTCAATCTATAACTCATGTATTATAAGAATATTTGGAATTTCTTGCTCTTTAGATTCGAAATTAAGTAAATAATTGAATTTTCTTGCTCTTTTGATTAGGAAATTGCATCTTTAGGTTATCAATATTCAAACTTCAGTAGATAATTATGAAAAGTTCGACCGACAATTTCAAGTTTCAATTTAGTGACTTTGCTGGCATTAACCAATAATTTAGTCAGGACATCATCTATACAAAATATTTCTAATTGTGGTTAAGAGTAAGGTCAAGGAGAGAGGAGCAAATTTTAGCCATTCGTTTGGGAGCTAATATTACGTGCTTTTTCTTTCTATGTAATCTACTTAGCTAGGACCAATCATTATATGCAGACAAATTTGTGAGAAAAGAAGGTACATCAAAGAGGATATCAAATTAATGAAGAAGGAAGCCCTTAAAGTAAGGAACAAGAACATCGGACAACTTTACTGGCATGACATGGAGCTACTTTGAGATGCAATCTCTTCACTTGCTTTTGATCAGAAAACATGAGAGGACATCACACAATATACGACAATTGTGAAAGAATAAAAGAGATTTTCATTATTGAATATATATATATTTTTTTTTAGAGACATTATTCCTCGTACGTAGCCAAAATGCTCATAAAAGGTAATCAAAAGAAAATCTTTCTCATTGATATCTAGTATGGAGCCTGCTTTTGGTGACGGAGAGATCAGAGAAGGATAAATGGAGCCATCCAAGGTTTGCATGTCCATACTCAGAGGGAGGAAGAGACAGAGATTAACATAAGGAAAAAATGGAGAGAACAGGGCACTTGCCAGATGTTTGAGTACCAGAAAGTCTGGGCAGGTACTGGTAATCTTTACACCTCCTTTTGGTATTGTAAAACCTGTAAGGTTTTGTATCACTGAGAAATCTGCCACTCAAATATTTCATCGAACACCTTATCTGCATAATAAAGAAAGGGTATAACCTTCTTTGTTTAATGAGGAAAGAAATTCCGATATCAAAAAAAAACTATCTTGAGAGGCATCAATTACTCATCTCTACAACCTGTTGAGGGTTCCAATTCATCTCCGCCTTTGTGGGCATTTAAGATGTTGTGCGAGTATAGGTAGATGAAACCAAACCCTTAAATAGGTATTAACGGGGCAACACGTATCAGAGAAAGATTTCTCTTGTTTTCTAAGGGGAAAAATCAAGTAAATGGGGGAAATATATTAATAGATGAGATACAAATGCAAAGCAACCGTTAAACTATAAATAACTCCTTTGATTGAGGCATTTTCACAAACAGGTAATAAGCGACCAGGAACCGAAGAAAGTTAGGGAGAAGGGAAGAAACTCAATTCATCTGCGTGGCATGAAGCTTAGAAAAAGGGGATTCCTTTTTTATATGGTGTGGTTGGTGGAGTAGTTAATTATGAAACCTTTATGGTTTACACATGAATTCTTGCAATTCTATGTGAAGATTTAGCAATAGTCTGCACTCCGCAATATGGTCAACACACCTTCGGCTTGAAGTTTTTGTTTTATAGATAACGGAAGGACACAGGTGCAGCGATCTTGCTAGGAGCTTTGGAGTGTTCTATTTCAGGGAGGAAGAAGGGGGAGAGAGAAAGAAGCGAGAGAGAGAATTCAAGAAAATAAATTGATAGCATTCAAGATCGATTGTTTACACTGTGTAGCATACATGAATTTCTTTCCCAATTCTCGTAACCTACTGTATCCCACTACTGAGAAGCTTTCCAGTAATAACAAGACTGGACCCTCTTTTTTTGATTCTATTACTAATTTGGCCCAAAGCCCTTACAGTAACAACAACAACAAAAGGCCTATCAACTATATTAAACTACTTATTTACATTGTTCTCCTTTATGCCATTTATCTCCTGACATTACTCCCCTCCTTCCCCAGATCCTTGACCTAAAGAAAGAAAGCAGAGCTCGGGAATTCTTCTGGAATCCGATCATAATCTTCCCAAGTCGAATCAGTAGGAGGCATGTTATACCATTGTACCAAAAGTTGAACCACAGCCTTGTTATTTCGCTTGACTAGCCTGCTATCCAGCACAGCAATTGGCTCAACTCGTAATTCTCCTTCGGGTGCCACCAATGGTAGCGATGGGAGAGGTACTGTCTTATCACCCAACTTCTTTTTGAGTTGCGAGACATGAAATACAGGGTTCATTTGAGAGTGTTGGGGTAATTGCAATTTGTATGCAACCGTACCGATTCGTTCCACCGAAAGGGCCAATAATATTTGGGTCTAAGTTTCTTACATTTCCTCTGTGCTACTGATAGTTGCCGGTATGGTTGTAACTTCAAGTACACAAATTCTCCCACTGGAAATTCTCTTTCTGATCTTCTTTTATCTGCTTGTTTTTTCATGCGAGCCTGCGCCTTTTCAAGATTTCCTTGTGAGGTGTTGGATAGCTCGATGCCTTTCTCTAAGTAATTCATTTACAGCTCCCACTTCTGTTGATGGTGGTTGTCCCAGCTCCAGAATTTGGGGTTTGTAACCATACAGTGTCTAAAAAGGAGAAGTTTTGATAGAGGAATGATAGCTAGAATTTTACCACCATTCTGCTAGACTGAGCCTTTTTATCCATTTCTTGGGACATTCCAAAGCCATACATCTAAAGTAGGTTTCCAAGCATTGGTTCACACGCTCGGTTTGTCCATCGGTTTGAGGGTGATATGCAGTAGAGTAGCTCAATGTAGTCCCTAAAAAGTTTTTCAATTCCTTCCACAGCTGACTAGTCAACACCGGATCCCTTACACAATCGAGCTTGGGATGCCATGCAACTTGAAAACATTCTCCATAAATGCCTTTGCTGCCATGTGTGCAGTATATGGATGTGACAATGCAATGAAATGTGCATATTGAGTGAGTCTGTCAACTATCACATATATGTATGAAAGCTACGCCCTTCTTGAAAATCCTTTGGTAGACCTTCTATAAAATCCATAGTTAGGCAGCTCCACACCTTGTCAGGCACGGGTAAGGGTTGTAGTAAACCGGGGCCACATGCTCACACTTCTTCTTTTGGCAAACGTCACACTCTCTTACAAAAGAACATCTTTCTCTTCCAAGAAAATTGCCTCCCTCTGATATGTAGCTCGCATTCCCGAATGCCCTCCGATTGCACTAGCATGCATCTCTCTCATTATTTTGCTTCTGACATCTGACCACATAGAATCTTTTTTTCTTCTTTAAGACTCCGTTATGCAACTTCCACTCACCTTCTTAACCATCAACTCCACCAAACTCTTGTATCATCTTCTCTCTATTCCGAACACCTATTTTTCCCAAAACTTATTTTTAATATATAAGAGAGGCCAGAAAAGAAGGTAGGGGAAGAGCCCTGGAAATAGAATTTGTATGAAAACTCCGTGTTTTTGTCCATTTTGTCCATTTCCCTCGGGAGGCTGTGAGAAAATCACAAAAGAAAATGAAAACCCCGTGTTTTTGTCCATTTTCCCCTCTTCCCTTGGGAGACTGCCCTATTGTGTGTTAAAAGTTGGATTCCCCGTGTTTTCGGGCATAACTTCATTTTCCTAGAGTCAGATGCAACCAAAACCTAACAAAGTCTAAGCAAAGTGCACGAGCAGCTAGTAGTATAGGTCTTGTGTATCTAGTATACAAGTCAAGTAGAATGTTCAGGTAAGCTTGATTTCATTCTCCGAGTACAGGTAGATTCTTAGCACTTCAAAGAAGATTTTTGAAATAAAGAAGAAGGTCGGGAGAATCCTTCAACAAGAGCAAAACCCCCTTTCTCCACCCCTGCGTTTATGCAGTCTACAATCCCTTTGTAAAGAAAACATTTGTTTCCTGGTTAGTCCGTGGAGCAAGGCTTCGTAATAGTGAGGCTTACTAGTCAAGTAAGATCCGCTTGATCCTCTAAATTAGTAGCCTCCCTCTTCTCCGGCTATGGAATTCTCCCTCACGTGGGAAGCTTTTCCTATTCTCTACAAATCCTAGCAAGGTAAGTCCCCGCCAGGGTTAAACCCCGGTCCTAGCCTCAAAAATAGGAAGGAAAAAAGGGGAAAGTCAACTAGGTATCTCGATCATTAGACTCAATAAAGGGTGGGTACAGTTTCTGGGCAACCCCATCTGACTTGATCTTACTTACTCTGCTCACATAAATCCAATAGTTTTAAAGCGGGAAAGAGACTGACTTCAAATAGTAGCTCAACCAGAAAAAGAGGAATAGAGTATTAGGCCTTAAGCACAGGAACTTACATATCCTTGCCCGAGCAAATAGCCTCCGGTCAACTTCTTCTTCGGAACTGACGTTAGAGACTAAAGACTAAGTAAACCGTTCAAGGTCAAATAGCTCGGCGGAAATCTAACTACCTGAGGACAGAAGAAAAGACTTTCAACAACCTGACGCACTTCCTTAAAGAAAAGAACTGTGCTTAACTGGGTGGTAAATCTCAATAGCTCCGTCCAAGCGCTTTGAACAGCTCTTCTGCTTTAAGGCTTAGAAGCTGACAGAAATACCACGATTCCCCGTATTTTTGTCCTACTTGGCAATTTCTCTTCTCTTAAGCGGATCGCCAAATGGACCAAAAAGGAGTGTTTTTGCCGGTAGGGCGGATAATAAAGTGGCAAGGCAGGAATGCTCTTTTTTCATGTATGTGGTACTTGGTCGATTACCTGATTGCCAACTAAACTACATATTATATTGGTTGTTGTCACTCTCTGAAATAGATAAAGAAAAGATTTGATCTTTGACTTATATGCGCGCGCGTGAGTTAATAGTAGACAGATTTCTATTTACGATAACGAATTGGATTCGAACCAATGTCGCTAGACTACAACCGAATCTGGATCGTGATAATACTTCCTCCTATTCCAAGTCTCTTTGTTTTCGTTCTTCTGACTTTATTAGTAGAGGGTGGTTGCTTTGGAATTCTGTAAGTAGCTCGTGCTTAGTGATCGTGCCCTTTTGGTCCCTTATCCTTGGCATCTGATTCTTCTTTCTTGAGCTCTCTCTTTAGTAGCTTTCTAGAAAGAAGATTTAGACCTTGTCCTCTTTGCTTTTTGAAACCGAAACCTTTTCTATTTGAAGAAACATGTACCTTCGCCCGCTTAGGTATTCGTATCTTACTTCCCAAAAGGTCTTATAATCTTAACCACTTAAGCTGCACTTAGTGTATATCAATCAAGAAGTTCCTCGAGCGTACAAGGACCAGGTTTTCGAAACGAAAGACCCGAGCAATCGTTTTCTCCGCGGGTATTTCAAAGCATAGCGCAGATAGGACTCAACGTGCTCATTAAGTATTCTGAGGAAGTCGGACATGGTGTTTGGGCAGCCGCTTTCCTCCATCTGCTTGATAACATTCTGAGCAGTGAGTTTAGCCTGCCATTTCTTCATTGGGATGGTAACCTCGATGTGGTCTTCCTTGGTCAATGACATAACTAACCCTAGCACTTGTGGATTCCCTGGCCCTGTTTTTACAATGAAATTAGGTCGGTAGATCCGCTTCCCAGTGAAGTCCAGTTTATAGAAGCCACAGAGGCTCTTTTTCTTTCTCCTCAAGGCTTGCTTGGCATCGGGCGCTCTTACTGCTCGGCGTGGAAGACCGAAAGAGAAGGGAAGGTTGGAAAAGGGGAGATCCCAGGTTACCCCTTTTTTCAGTTAGTTATGTTGGGGTTAAGAGCAAGCTGAAGTAGTGGAATGATAAAAACTATTCTGGTAGGCGTCGTCAAAGCAGGGTTTTCTTCAGGAACAAATCCAAGCTAGCCCAACCCCAACCTATGTAGAGAGGAGGCCACTGCTGCTAAAGAGTATGGGAACATATGTAGAGCTATAGAGAACTTCCAACGAAAAAAAGATAGATCGGAGTTCACTGCTTTCTTTTGGATAGAGTTCACTGCTTTCTTTTGAAAGAGAGGGTGGAGCTGGGCTTGATGTTCTCAATGGGTTCAAGTTATTCTTTAAAGACGGTAGAATATTAAAAGAATTGAACGTAAGGACGATTGCACTCATCGGTCCCAAATCCAAATAAGTTGTGAGACTTTACCCCAGCTAGAAAGAGTGTCGCTGAACACCTGGGTATTTTTTAAGGAAGCCTCTTCGTTCTCTTTGATCAAGAGAGCCCCCAAGGCGCGAAGCGTCCTGTTATCCTCGAGCAAATAGCGCTTGATCTTAGACTCTACTCTCCTATAGGCAAGTCGCAACTAAGCTAGGACTACTTTCTCAGTAGGCAGTTGTACATGACTCGTTGAGCGTGAGAACACTTGTTGCTTGTCTGGCCAGAAGGGAAGGGCCTCAGAGAAGAGATGAGAAGAAGCTCACGCTTTTCAACTCTACAGTACCTGAACTAGCAGCGTATTTGAAATTATGATGTTGTGGGGGCGTGGAAATGTCGAGAGATGGTGATGGATAATACCAGGACGAATTGTAGCCGGCCGCTTTAAAAACAGCACTCAATGTCTCTTTTAAATAAATAAATACCGAGTTGCTTATTCTCACCTTTTTCCACCAACCGTGCCGACGAGCCTTCGATTGAGCCTGAACTATCCTACTTTCTGAACTGAACTGCCTATACTACCCAAGCCTTGTCTTTGAATGCCAGCTTTTTCTTATGAAATGCAAAGCAAGTTCTTTCCAATGCTACTTCCAAAAAGCCAGTGCACGGATTTGATCTCTTGACTTTTATTAGCTCCTGAGATAGATAAAGCTACGTGCTCGCTAACTCTATTCGTCCTGGCAAAGCGGCGAACCTTGATCTCAGCCTGCCTAATGAAGAAAGAGAAGTCGATCTAGAGAAGCTTCTTAAGTAAGAATAAGATGGCAAAAGAGTAGAAATTTTCAAGTTCATTCGCTTGGAAGCTAGCTTCATCTGGAGCATACCCTCAGGGAGGGGTATCACAATCTTCTGTACCTATATGGAAATCGTAGCAAGGCTAGCTTGTAACATCGAAGAGCAGGCATTCCCAATTAGTTGAAACGTTGAAAAAACCATAGAGCTGGCTTATTGTTCCTTTTTGCATTATATATTTCACGCCTTCTTGCTCATCTAGAAACTCTCCCTCTCATATCTTGTGACAACTATTCCTGTCTCGGTTATCTGTGCTATACAAATGCCTCTTTGTAAGCCCGTGCAGACTGAAATGCATATGCCTCCCAAAGCGGATTAAGCATATCCTCGCTCTCTCTACCCTTTCCTCTCTCATTCCAGAAAAGAAGTGCAATATGCGATCAATAAGCTTACGGATTGCTGCGCCCGCATCATAAGTAGTGCCGTAGGTTCAATCCCAACCAATGCCCAGCTTCAGCAAATAGAAGAAGGGTTAACATCAATAATATGCGATCAAGCAAAGAGTGAAGAAGCAGCAATACGTGTTTTGAGTTCTCTTTCTTTTTTCTTCTATAAAAGCAATAGAAAAGAAGAAAGAATTCCGTAGTGTGTATCAAGTTGTGTATTAACGAGATAGGCTGTAGTACGTTATGTTCTTTCGCATGGTGCCTTTCTAGCTAGGTGCTTTGGTACAGCTAATTTCCCGGAGCATATACGATAGAAAGATTTACACTTGAAAGTACGTACTGATGCTTTCTTGAGAATATGGAAGGAGTACGGTTGTGATGCCTATTAGTCCTTGTCAGATCATACGTGCCAGCCAGCAGCAAAGGGCTTGATAGCGACGGTTGCAAGACAAAAGATAATTGAAAGGTGAACTCCGTAGGAAGAAGTGGAATTTCTTCAAGCAGAAGCTTATGCTTGCAAGTTCTCGGGTAAGGACTTTCTTGTGTAGTTTTTTTTATTGACTTATAAAGAAAGGAACTCTGGAGGCGAAAGACTTTTTTTTTACTTTTAACACGTGTCAGCTAGTGAAAGAAAGGTATCTTGCCAAACTCTATGGAATCTTTGATCCGGGTGCTCCGATATAGAGGTTGTTGGATATCCTCATCCTGTAATCGCCATAGTTCGACTATAGAACTCTCCAAGAAACTATGATTCTGGATAAGATAGGCATCCGGAGCATTAATAAGATAAGATATCCGGTCTATGATAGCATGAATAAGGAGAGGCATCGTTCGTGTGAGTCTCAGAATCCGGATTTTAGCAAAGGAAGCCATCAAGCTTCGCCCTTTCTTTAAGCATATCAAATATATTATATATGGAATCCATATCACGTGGCGTGGTGAGTGATGTGCTTTCCTTGGATTCGCTTTTTTGCCTAAGCCTAAAGGCAAGCTCCTAAGATTCCTCACCCAAGACCATGAAGCCTAGCTTCTTTCTAAACCCAAGCGCGTAGCTAAGGATGCCTGGTAAAGAATCCTGTAAGGAGGGAGGCTTAATTGTTGTGCTTCTTTTGAGAGTTGCTATATGTACTTTTACCAACAAATACTATGTTCAAGCCATTTTTTACCTGCCCATTTTTAGAGGTATGCTACCCTATTTTTTGGAAGTAGGGCGCAGCAAAGTAAAAAAAAGGTAATTAGACTAAATAGTTATTACGAACGAGTTCTATTCGATATTTACCGGTACTGGTCTTTACATGTATGGACAGGAACTGGATTTGAAACTTCAGGGGGAAGCTGCCAAAAACTTGTATTGGTTAATGAGGATTTGACACATTAATGAGTTAAGAATTTCAACCGCTACGCGCCTTTAACTTCACTTCCTAACAACGAGGTTCCTGGTCAACGAAAGAAAGCCATCACATACCTCCTTACGTTCTACCAAGGCCAAGGAATGAATAGGCTCGGGTAATTCTTTCACCAAGAAAGCGGGAAAGAATGGATAGTATCGAGAACGGCTGTTAAGTTAAGTAGGGCTAAATAGGTCTAGTTTTCTGCCTTACAAGGGGATAGCTAAAGGGACTCCAGGTACCAGACTGAAATCACGTACTATCTTCTCACTGCCCCCATCCGAGTCATACCAGAGTTGGTAAGTAAACTTAATCTTTCAAAGGGACGCTGGGAACTAGCCAAAAGCAAGAGCTTTTCAGAAGAAGGAAGACCTTTCAGACTACCTCAATCAAAGTATTTTTCTTCTTGATTGAAGGAAGAATATCTTATATAGTTTCGTTTGATATCGTTGGAAATTGAACGATCCGGAATCGAACCAGATAAGGCCCATGACCCCCCTTCCAAGCGTTCCTTTGGTGACCCGGTTCACCACTCATGAAAGTAGCTAGTCCGGGGCGGCCCCTCCCTTGTGCCCGCGAAGATATTATTTTATTTCGTGACATATTCAGGGAAAACGTGCTTAAGTAAATCATATCGGAAATGAGGGTGCTCAAGTTGCTTTTCAAGCACCCAAATCTCCGAAAGAGTAGGTTGCCGACCTTGGTACTGTAAAATCTGAGAAATCAATACGTGTACTTTTTGTTCTTCTTCTTTTCTATTCAAAAGGCCACGTACATCATCTATTATGGGCATTTTGTAATCATATTTTTTAAAACAATAATAAGACAGATGCTTTTGATATATGCTCTTTTCTCGGAGCTTCAGTTCCCTCTCTAGAGTCTCTACCGAAGCGTTATGAAATTGAGCCATATAGTCAGGCAGAGCCTTTCGGATGGATATTTCTTGGAATTTTTTATCTATTCGTTCCAATGCCTTTTCTCCATAATCTTCTCCTATTACCGCTATATTGTGTTTTGGGATTTGACTACTGTTCCCATCTGTAGGAAGGCTAGAAGAAGTGGGGAGAGAGGTAGGAAGGCTGGAAGAAGAGGGGAGAGAGTTCACTGTTTTCCGGACTTCCGCTGGAGGGATTTCAAGTATCGGATCCAAATTATCCCAACCCAAGTCGTCGTCCATCTGAACGACGGTCTGACCGTTTGGATCAAATTCACCGACCGAAGAGCCTCCCGATGGGTCCATTCCCAAGGGCGCTAAGCGGCGACCTCGCAATTCACTAAAAAGTGACCTTGTTGAAGAAAGAAGACAGCAAAGCCAAGCTATGAAAGTTTGGCCCAACTCTTTATAGATTTCTAAAGAAGCAGGGAAAAAAAAAGAAATAAAAAAGAAAGTTACGCAGGTAGTAAAAACCATGAAAAGAGAAAAGAAAAAAAAAGTAAATTCGGACTTATGTTTCCCTTTGCTCTTCGCAGAGGAAGAGAAATTCCTTTTCTGCTGTTGTTTTTTAGTAAGTAGATTTGCAAATAGATAAACGAACTGTATCGAATTATTTGCCGGAATGGGATAAGTGATTCTTTGAAAGGATCTCAAGGGAGTGGTTGAATCAACTAAGGAAACAATAGGTATTTGGGATCTATCAGCTTCCACTATGACCGAAGACTTCCTATCTGCATCAAGAATAAGCACACAATCAGGTTTTTGGTGAAAGCCTAACGTGATTTTATTTGTTCTCGAACGGATGTTTTTCTTACTTGGAGAATTTAAAAAAGCTCCGATCTTCCATTGAGAATCCTGGATCAAGTTCGCCATTTCATCCATTATTTCATAAATAAATACATTTTGAGTATTTAACAAGAAGAAACGGCCCCTCTTTGTACGAATGATAGATCCTAAAAAAAGAAGAGCATTCCGTAAACAGATAAGTATCTTGTCGGAATCGAGAATAGCAATTCTATTTCTCGAACCACAGGTATAGACTTTTATATGTGGAAAAGTTACCCTATGGCCGAGATGCGCGTTCGCACTAAATAAAGTAGTACTTGTTAGAATTAGGAGTTTTCTCATTTCTTGCTTTTTTTCTGGAGAAGAGGTGGGTGGTAAGTTTAGAGAGAAAGGTTTAGTCAAAAGAAAGGGATTAAGATCAAAGAAACTAGCAAACTGAAACTGATACGCGCGCGCCTTATTTTTCTTTTCACGCTTTGTCTTACTTAAATCTTCTTCGTTGCATCCTTTTTTTGCAAACTCACGATCCTTTGCATATAGAGAGAAATCTCTCTTAGAAGCAAAAGAGCTTTCTACACTATCTAAGATATTCTGAAAAAAAGAGCCCCCTTCTTTACCAGGGGGGGTTAAGGGGCCCATACTCTCATGGTTGTGCAGGGCACCGCGCATTCACTCAATTCCAAGAGTTCCTAAAAAAGCCTCTAAGATCTTTTATCGTGTGCAGAAAATCCTTGATTGCTTGAGAGGGATTCCTTTCTTCATCCAAAACAATAGACTGCCTGCTTTCATTTCAAGCCAAGAGAAAACCAACAATAGCTCTTGCGTGCCAATAGTGAGTGGTGACAGACAGGATGCCACTTTTGCTTTGAAGATTAAATCTGTGCAAAGAAAGAAAGTCCAAGTAAGACAAGAGATTCTTCTTCGATCGGATAAGTGGGAATGCCTCATTCTATTTGACGATCCACTCTTTAAAGAAAGCAATAAAGCGTGCCAAGCGGGAGCTGTCCGGCTAGAAAGAAGGTAAGCAATAGCTCATCAAGTGTCAGGGTATATGCCTGGAATAGCAGCAGAGATAGATAGACATGTAATAGGTCTAGTCAGGGCTTTCCGTGTGATATGGAAGGAAGGAATGGAAGAAGAAAGCAGAGGAAAAGAAGAAGTGCCGATAAAAGCTATTCAATATGGAAGGAAATAGTTAGGTACCGAATGGGAAGAGGAAGGAAGGACCGGGGTGAGCGAAGATAGCTTTGATGAGACCCAATACATTAAGTTTCTGGACTGAGTCCCTCCCAGGATCTTCAGCACGATAACAAACAAATTCTTAATAGTCTACCTGAGGCAAAAACATCATTCAATAGGCACAGATAGGAACAGTTAGTGTATCAAGCATCAAAGCAAGAAAGAAAGCTGTTCAAAACCTTCGTTACCAACCAGTACGTTACCTACCATAGAAGCAAGTCAAAGTAGAAAGAAGCCAGTACGTTACAGTAGAAGCAAGTCAAAGTGACGTCTCGTAAGTAAATAGTTTATGTCATAAGTCTGTCAATAGTGTATGTCAATAGTGTATGGTTGAACGTTAAGTGGCTTACTTACATTGATCGGAAGAAGATTGGGAAGACACCTATCTAGGATTATACAGACTGGAACCTAAGGCGCCGTTTCACCTCAAAGCTATTGGAATGGGATATCTGAGGAACGAGAGAAGATGGAGAAGAACGGTTGATGAGGAACGGAACGACTCTGAGTGAAGCTTGGAAAGAGCTTGGAGCTTGAAGCAAATCAACCAGGTCGCCCTCTTCTTACTGATCGAAGACCAACTCTGCCGAAAGGTAACTTGACCCGGAAAATAAGAATAAGCAACTTATCCTGATACTATTTCCATCATTCTATCTATCTAGGTCGATTCTTTTCTTTTTTTTTCCTTCCCCTTACCTTATTCCCGCAGTTAAGCTTTCAGTGCAGTCCACGGTCTCCCCAACGACAGTCGTATATAACTGTATTTCCTTTTTTCCTCAGGCGTGAGAGAGCTCAAAACTGCTTTTTGTACGTATTTCTGGATCCTTTTCATCTCATTGTCAGTCACGACATCAGGCTCATGCCCTTTAGAAATGATGTACTGCAGCATTTACTTTGCCTTGTCTAATAGCCCTTTCTGGCACAGCCCATCCACGAGAGTAGTATAGGTCACGATATTGGGTTCATGACCCCTATAAATCATTTGTTGCAGCACCTCCTGTTCCTTCCCCAGTTTACCCATATAGCAAGCACAGGCCATTAATCAGTGTGTATGTAACAATATTAGGCACAACACCTATTGAAAGCATTTGTTCAAAAAAACCAAAAGCTTTACCAATTGAGCCCTCTTTACAAAGACCATCCATAACTGTGTTGTATGAGATTAGTCAGGTTGAAACTCACCAGACTCTCTACACATTTTCTGAAGCAACTCAAGGGCAAAGCTAGTCTTTCCCGCGGAGCAAATACCCTTAATAAGAGTTTGATAGGAGATCAGATTAGTAAGGGAATTCTAAGGGGTATCTTTATTATGCGCTTGAGTGGTACTTGTTTGAAGTCAAAACAGATTAGGTAGGATTTGTAAGGTTTGTTGCAAAATGCCTTCTTAAAAGCTTCTAGTCATGAGTGAACTTTAGATCTCTATCTATCTTAGTTTAATAGGATCTGTCGTGGGGATAGCAACCTGGTATAAAGGGTATCTTCTCTTCCTAACTCATGATCCTTGCTTAGCAACTTCGTGATAGAAATCATACTCTTCTGGAACAAGATATCTTGATGGAGTATGAGACTTTATATCATACATGGACTAAACAAGGAGAGGACCACTGCTTCCGGCTCACTCATTATTTTCAGCTGAACGAGAAAGCCAACTCAATCAATTCAGATCGGGATGGACTTGCTTCTTTGAATTGGAATTGCATTTATCTAAAAAAGATCCAGTGGCGAGATTAGTGTACCAGTACCGAACCGACAACTCTCTTCTTTTCAAGGCACGAACTCTTTCTTGAGACTCCTAAAAATGATCTCATCTACATAAACCTATCAATTCCTATCATGCCTCCGGTTTCAAACCTCTCCTTCACTTTCTCAATGTACCGCTCTTGCGACAACCACAACTGGCAGACTAGTCGCTACACAAGCGACACTTTACCTGGTCCCGGACCACCGACTTATAAAGTACCTTACTCCGCCTGATACCTGACTGGCCTTACTTGCTCTGATACCACTAACTTGTAGAGTTTGGCGTAGCGGAACTTTGGTATCGGATTTTCAAGTAGAGATACTTCTAGAAATAGAGTTTGACTACCACTCCACCAAATTTGATACAAACTTTTTATATAAAATACAAATACTTACCCTCTACTACATACATCCCACTACTACTAGCACTTATCTCCTTGTTCTCTCCTTTCATTATCAGCCTTAAAAGGCACTTATCAGTTTGCAAATACGAAATCCGGATTGTAGTATTGGTTTTCGTATCACTCCTTTTAGGAAGCAAATCAGCTAGTCGTTTATAAAGTATTACTAAGCAAGTCAGTCAGCTATAAGTTAGCAAGCCAGCTCTCAAGATTAATTGGTGTTATCAGGTTTCAACTCATAAAGAGGAATACAAAGAGTGGTGCTCGTATCGATAAAGTGGTTTGTCAGATTGCAAGTAGGATAATAGGATTTGAAGCTGTAGCTTTCGTTGCTCGCTCTCTAGTTGACCGTGTTTGTTGTACCAAGTCACTGATAAGGTTGAAAGTAAGCTATAAGATTTTAAGTAGGAAAGAAGCTTGGCAATTAAGCTCGTAGTTTACCAGTAAAGTCAATAGCTCAAGTAAGACTTCAAGTAAGAAAGTAAGTGCCGTAAGCGATCCGTAGTACCGTATTAATAAGGTTTTTCGGTTTGCCTTGTTCCTTGTAGTTTATATGCTTTTAGCTATAAGAATGAAAGCCCAACATCAGGTTAAAAGGAAGAAATAAGGATTCTAGTTATAGCTTCTCGTGTAGCTGTAGTATCTCTTGTTTGAGAGGCTTGCTTCTCATTCTTAATTGCAGTTACAAGATTCGAGGTAAGTAATAAGGCTGAAATTCGCTTATCTGATTACAAGCCAGACAGAAGACTCAAAGTATGGTATCCGAAAGACAGATAGAAGCTTTCAAGAGAGATATAAGTTCGCAAGCTAGCTTAAAGGAAGTAAGTGAAGTTCTCGTTTTGCCTTTCTACTATTGTCTTTGAGCACCTAAAGTAAGGAAGTTCAAAGTAAAAAATAAGAATTGTAGTGCCGTAAGCTGATATTTCATTTATGTGGTTTTAGAATGGAGTCGTAGTTTACTCAGTTTTAGAAAGCAGATTGCTATGCCGTAAGTGAAGTTTTAGTGTCTATACTTTTTTTTTGCAAGGAAGTTAGCAGTTTGATTCCTTGATATCAAGATTTCTAATTAATTCGATATGTCGTTTCTAGAGTATCAGCAAGTGGTAAGCGGATTACAAGCAAGCGGCGAAGGTTTGAATTGACTAGCTTGATCCCTACTATTAACAAGGAAGAAGTAAGCTATCAGTTTGAAAGCCAGGGCTTACAAGAGAGAATTGAGTTGGCGCCTCTCGAGAGTAGAATAATAGTTTATGCTTTCGTATCCGGTATTCTATCTGTAGTTTCACTCGTATTAGCCAGTAGTGTATTGAGTTTGAAAGTCGAGATTAAGCTTTTCGTCAGGTATTAGCTATCCCAAATAGCTGTCCTATCCATACTATTAGTCGCTCACAGAAGAGTTGAAAGAAGAAGCTAAGATTGTAGCTGCCGTTTACCGAGTATTAATTGATGCTGTTAATCCTTGTTTTTCGTTATCAGATTGTAAGCAAGACATAAGAGTTGCTTGCCCGCCTCGATAGTGGAATTATGGCTTTTGCTTATAAGAATTCTGGTAGTGGTACAGTATCGGAATTGGGCGGTACCGCACTGTTCTTGGTGTTTCTTGTCATCGTCTTGAGTCTGAGAAGAGAAGAATTGATAACCCAGCCACGATCTTTGTAGATACAACACAACTAAGATAATTATGAACATAAACAGGTAGATAACGAGTAATAAATAGAACATAAGAACTAAAGAGGATTTTCATACGATAAGAAATTCGAAAAGGGGATTTGATAATATCAGAAAGTTTAGTATTAATTAAAGATTGTTTATCTGTAAAGTATAGTGCACCACTACCCATTTCATAGATAAAACCAATAGTAAGTACTAGGAAAAAGATAGCGAAGATCCAGAAAGCCTCTACAACAAAAGGACTAAACTGATGGATGGGAGTCCAAAATGAAGTAAAAGAAAGTAGTGACTAATAGAATAGATAGAGTCAGTCGCTGATGCTCTCTATAGAAGAGGAGGTAGAGTGGTAGCTAAATGACAAAAGGGTGGGGCGAAAAAACCATGCAACTTGGCAATAAAAAAGTGAGTGCTCTCTCTCTTAGTCAAAAGCAAAGAAGCTACCGCATTCCTATTAGAGAACGCGTGTCCCATTTAAAGCAAGGAGAAATACCTTACTCTTCCAAAACAATGGAAAGACTGTTTCACTTGCCGCCTGTCTGAAGCATAGTAGGAAGGCACCTCGCGCACCTAAGTAAGGATCCAGGAACATAAACCGATCATTGTCAAGGTGAATAGATATGTTGAGCTATCTCAATAGAAAGATCAATCCCCTATATGATGCTTCTGGATGATGGTTTCATCCCCGGACAGTTAAGACGATCAGATCACTCAGGAGTAAGTCTCCAGACGCTACCCGCGATTGCTTGCAGTTGACGCTAACGTCAGAGCTAAATAAAAAATCTAGTAGTCAGTTCAGTCGTTCACCGGCTTTCTTTTTATTCTCCGCCGGGCAGTCAAGCTTTTAGGTATGCGGAGGGGAAAGGAGCAATCAAAGGTAGAGGTTTTCAAGGATTTCCTTAAAATATATAACTAAGTAAATAAAGCATCTCAATGGACGGACCTTTTTGAGCTGGCTATTTCCCTCTCAATCAAAGAAAGGGTAGTATTTTTTCCTTTGTTTGGCAGTAGTCAGATTAGAATGGGCAGAGACCAAGCTTCATTCCGGCGCATTGGAATGCACCACAAAAAGAATAGAAATTTCACGACCCAGCGAGTGTTTTCCATTGCTTCATGGCCTGACTCACTTGACAACGAAAGAGGATAGGACTGCGCGACCGACAAGTCAGAGTATTTGGTTGGTGTCTTGTCAAATAAATCAGATGTATGAAAAGAGGACATACATAATAGTCAAATCAGCACAGAAGGCTGGTCCAGTTCTGGGTCATGTCCTTCCCATTCAAGATGTGGAAGAAGCCGGAGTTCAAGCGTATAGTAAATTAAATTGGAGGCATTCTCCTTGATGTTGACCCTTCAATACCTGCTTTTTTACTTTGGAAGAGATTCTTATGCCAGCGAAGAAAGCAACCAGGAAAAGCTTATGGATGGAAATGCTTTCCACAAGCCCTAGTATTGTACCTTACCAAGTATCGAAGGTCCCTGAGAACGAACGTCCTATTCACTCGGCTAAAGGCATGTTAGGCAGGCATACTTTCCTATTCACTCTACTATGAAATTCCAATCTATCGGAAATAGAAGTGGAAAAAAGGGCCGGGTAGGTTATTTAGCCAACTCAAGTGGATTAGCTAGCAAGGGTACCCCACGTATAAGCAGAAGACGAAGAAAGCCATGAGGAATTCACGGAAGGAAGCTTTGTTTGGTGCCAAGCCAGTATCCCAACAACTTGAATCTGTAGAAAGAACCCACCTCTGAGATTTCCTCTTTCCCACCAGATGCTTGAATTCCTTTCTGCGAGTAAGCCGAGTAGGAGAGTTTTTGTGTGTGCGCCCTAGGTGGTAAGTCTTTCTTCCTGTACAGATAGGAAGATCCAGCACTTTCGTTCATCCTCCACACCAAGCCTTTTTATTTTACCTTTCTTTCTACAAGAAGCGTGTTCCAATCAGATGCATACCTTTAGAATGTTGACTTTATTTCCAACCGGTACGAGAATCCGCTTTAGAGAACGGAACAGCCTTTAAAGCAAGGCTATACTTCACATCTCTCCTAGGCACACGCTCAGACAATGGGAATCCACCAGGCAGCACCCCAATCTTTCTATAGAAGTGATTGGTCTTCTCCAGTTCTTTCTTTCATGCTACGGATTGGATGTCTCGGCCTATCCATCCCCCTAATATGGAAAAAGGGCTTGCTTTTTTAGGTGAGAAGAAGTAAGAGTTATTACTGCTGGGCCTAGCCCCCTTCGCTCTACCATGCATACTCTTGCTTGCTCGACGAATAACCAAAAAAGTAAATGAAGCATAGGTCTGGCAAAGGCCAGTGGGGGTAGGGATGAGTGTAGCGGCGAAGGAAATAGTTGATGAACTCTCGTTGTGCTGATTTCACTTGAATTGTTCTTTGTGAAAGATTGTCCAGCCAGGATATTATATTATGTAGATGTTATGGCTAAGCTAATAGAATATCCGTTTTAATTAACAAATATTTGTATCGTTCTTAATTGCTGATCTCGGTTATCGTACTGATAGGGTTAATACCAAATCTTCCGTAGAGAGACGGTAGACAGCTTCATTCCCTATCTTCTTAGCATCCTCTTATATAGCTTGCTAACAAAGTGGCTGAAAGTCTGGTAGCCAGGTCAACAGTCTAACCTATGTCTCTCGCATATTGGAGTTCTTCACTCAAGCAAGTAGAATGCAGTAAAGAAACCTATTGGAAAGATTCTACTAGTTAGTCTGGTTGTTGGAAAGAGTCTATTAGTCTGGTTGATTTAGAGTCTTCGTGCATTCTCATCCTTCTCATCAATCAATCTACAGATAAGATCTCAGTCCATTCCACCCAAATCACCATGTCAGACAGGCACAACAACAAGCATTGGAAATTCCTTACAACCAGTATAGAGTTTTTTTCTATCATAGATAGAGTCATAGTAAGTCAACTCACATAAGGATTATAAGTATCTATCTCCTCAGTCTTTTTTTTCTCTGAAATGTGTCTTCATTCTGGGAATAGGGCCATTGGGATCATCGTAGTAGTTAATACGAAAGATGCTTCTAAGCAGTGAAGAAATGGTGAACTTTCTTTCAATGGTTATGTGGAAATCCTTCCAATAGATTTCTTGTGCTTTTTGACACCACCTAGTAGAAGTATGTCCTACTTCATATAATTAATTAAGATCTCTTCCATAGATCTCAGTGTATCCTGTTTAACAGTGGAAAAGTCGATAGAACCTTTTGAGCGGACATATCTTTTTTTTCTAGGGAATTAAGTTAACCAAGAAGTAGAAGCTTTGAGTCTTTCAATCGAAAGATAATTTGCTTCTTCTCAGAGTAGACTACTAATAAAGAAAGCCTATTCTTCCTAAATAGTGGCTTGATCTTGTACTCCTCAAGATGAAATATTAGGTGATTTAAGATTCGAATACTGTCGAATCTAGAAAAGTTGTGAAAGTAAATAGTCTTCACTTATTTAGCTTTCTTCACTATTGAATGGTTCTTTCTTACTCTACTACATAAATAAGACTCTAGTACTTCGTTCTTCAAAGGTATCAATTATTTGGAAACTGAAGTCGGTTTCAATCGTCGTAGGTTTTAAAGCTTCACCGGGACGAACCCTCATGAGACCAGATAAGGCTTATGAATATTTTGAACAATTACTGTTTCGATATCGGCAACAATGAAAGGTTTCAGCTCTTTTCCACTTTCTTCTTTGATTGAAGTGATATTACTTTGATTGCTACGCTTACGATTTTCTATAACAGATGCATTGAGGTCTATCTTCTCATCAAAAAATCTTCCTCCCATGATTGATGACAGTGTGCTATATCTCTCCTAGGAAGATAAGGGAATAGGACGACTACTTTCCTTCTTACCTCCTGCAATATAGATTCGGATCAGAATTCGAAGAATTTTTTCACCATTAGACTTTTCAGCATATTGAAGCATCACGATAGATATTATCATAGAATAGGTATTATCCTCAACTCGAGATATGTAAAGGGGCTTTATTGATCGTCGTTAATTATGGATTCTCGAAACGGATTTTTTTATATGTAATAGTCCACTTTGCATAACCAGGATAAGCATACAGGAATAAGAGATACATGGTTGCAAGACAGAGTAGGTCAACATTGTGACTCTAGGCTAAGGTATCTTGAAGTGATGTTAAGTTATTATTAAGCCCGGATGCGGATCATGCTTTCTACTTTCCTCTAGAACTTTAGAAAAGCTAGTAAGGGAGGTTGGTGGAAGATTCAACTCTATTAAAATGGGTGGACCTTTTCTAATAAATGTTATATATTTCCTTGTTGAATGGTGTAGACTCTAATTGACTCTTTTCTTATAAAGTATTAGTGATAGGAATTGATACCATTCATGCATATGATCTAACCACTTATCACCACCACATAAAGCCCGTTTATAACACAGCAGTGAAGTGCAGATCAGAATTTCTGAACTTGAAACCCTATCTTTATCTGGTGAGGTTACCGCGGAGTGGTGATCAGTGACAAAGGGATAGGAACAAGACAACGAAATTAAGGAAGGGGAAGGGATAGCAGAGGAAAGAATGAATCAAACAGATAGGGAGAGGAAGAAGGAAGGAGGAGATTGTGCTTACCTGTTAAGCCTTTGAGACAGGAAGGTGTGGCTGGCTTTGTTCCAACAGATACTTAAGACTTTGGTGTACGGTTCTTGGCCTGACTTGACCCCCATTTCTCAACCGTCCTTCAACTCCTGGCGCATAAGTGGACAGCCCCATACCTTTCCAATGCCTTACTTACTCCTGCAATTGGCTTTTTATCTTGTGACAAAACTGCCCCTACTCCCCCTTCAGAAGCATCGGCCTCTAGCACAAATGGGTTTTTAAGGGTAATGCCAACACCGGTGTAGATACCATGGCTCTCTTGAGAGTGTCAAAGGCGCGCAGCGGGCAAATAGGACCTAACAAAGCATAGCTGTCAAAAGCCTTAGTAGTTGCAAGAAAATGCTTTGGTCTATCAATATGTATTCTTGATGCTTGATGTGATTGACTCTGCTTGTTGTAGATGTATTCTTTTCTCATCTTTGATATACCTTTCTCATGGCTTTTTATGGACATTTCCATGAAGCAAATTCAAGACAATGCAAAGAGGAATATTCCACCCGCCATCTACTGTAAGTCGGCTCCACCAGGTAATCTCGGGAAAGGGCGGCCACAGTGGGAGAGGAATCCACACTTCTCCTCCACACCAAGTGCTCTTAAAGTGGGAGCCTGAGCATCATTGAAAGAGAATTGCTTTCTGATCAACCAAATACTCCAATAGCACTGCTAGCCAGATCAAAAGGCAATGAATAGACTGCAAGCTATTTCGAAATTGCACTAACAGCACAAAGACAGAGTGTGTTATTTTGAAATGATTCCCAATAAAAATACATACATATATATAGGTTGAATCATACTGCATTGCTGAAGTAAATGATCAACATCCTCTAAGAGGGGGCAAAAGGAGCATGTAAGATAAACTCCCCATCCCCTTAACCAAAGATTGGACTTTTTCAGAATCCTTCTGTTTTTAACAAACCACAAAAAGGCCTCTTAGGTGCTACAGGTAGGGCCCAGATATCATAACTTCTATCATCAATACCCCATTTTCTAACCGAGAATGAAGAGTAAATTGACCCCTCTTACACAGAACTTTATCTACTTTGAAAGAAGAGAAATGAATATTTGAAGAGATTTGGCTCCATTGGGATAAAAAAAGATCTTGGAGTTTGAAAATATGTACTATTAAAACCATCTGCCACGGTAAAAGAGTTGCTTATAAAAATTAAAAAATATCTTTCTATTGAAAAGCTAATGGAATATCATCAATCCAGCCAGCTATCCAACCAAAAAGAAATCTGTTTACCATCACCAACAATTAACTTAGTACCATCATGTACCAAGCCCTTTACCTTAGTAATCTCCGTGCATAAATTCTCAGAACTTATATCAGATTTGCTATTGTCATATTATTGATGCAATATTTATTCCTATAGACAACCATCATCATCAGGATGGAGAACCAACCCATTTGGCACCGCCCTATTCATATTCTTGAAATTTATGCCGTCCATCCCCCTCCCTATGCTTTTGAAGCTGACAAACTTGAGACCATCTCATAAGTAAGATAATATATATTCTTAATATGAGTACCCCCCCATAAGAAAAGACCTAGAATACTAGAAAGTACAGATCTAGGGAATTTGGAAAAGGGCATCATACATATAAAGAAGAGGAAAAGGGGATAAAACACTATGTGATTAGTGTAATCCTACCACCTAATGAGAAAAGACAGCCTTGGGCATTATTTATCAATGTGCTATCCCAGGCATGTTTAGAGAATTTCTTCCAATTCATTGCCCCACGTAAGTAAAAGGGAATTCCTATAGTCTGTCAACCACTAATTGGGGCTGACGTCAGCGCTTTGACCGTTTTGCCTCTTTTCCTTTCAGAAACTCATATATAGTTGAGTTTGTAGTTGAGTTCCTGGTATGTGTTTATTTTCTATTTTCTATTTTTCGAAAATGTGCCGTAAAAAAGTGAGGAGATTCTTCAAATACTAGCTCCTCGGTGATGAAATTTTCATTGTAGGGAGTGAGGTATCGCTCATTCATGCAGGAGATTTTCCCTCTTATTCCCTGAGCGAAATCATTAGTCTCCAGATCTGCTTGCCTGGCTAAACCAGAACTAATCATCCATCAGGCTACTATATTAGTCCTCCCAAGGTGAAGAAGATGGTAAGAGCAGCCAACTAATCGCTTTGATGCCCTTTCTCTTCTATCTTTTTTCCTCCTTTCGACTGCGCGGCGCTGGCTTTCATACCTATTGTGCTCGACCTGAGTGAGAAGGTTCATTTAGAAGGAATCTACTTGTTGCATAATGCACATGCCACAAACGAAAAAATGGAAGCACACTCAGATGAATAGGATGGTAAATTTCTCAAGCTGCGCCCATGTCTTTTGTTGCTGATAACTCTTGGTTCAAGACATACAAGGCAGCAGAAATTGGTAATGAGAAGCAATTCGCCGAGCATGTTTTCTTTACCGAGTTTGTATCATCGATTGGAGCACTGACTAGCTTAGGAGCATAACGACAAAAACTGTACTTCCCAACTGTTGACTTTACTTCACGAGACCTGTACTTAGCTTAGTCTAGAACAGAAACGATTGCAGCTGTGCTTAAATCCACTACTTCAACTGGAACTGAAACAATACCAACTTCAACTTTCACTTCAGTTAACAACGTTTCTGCTCCTGCTTTCAAGTTTGCTTCTGCCCCGGCTGGTGAGCCTATCTAAAGGGAGGTAGCCCTATCAGAATCAGTAAGAATTGGCTTTGATGGAGCTTGTCCTAGACCTGTTCCTTAACTTTCCAAACTTTTCTTAGAAACTGCGACTGTACTGAACTGAAGGAGAGCTAGAGCTGAGTTTCACAGATTAGAAAGAGAATTTGCCTATGATGCATGCCTCGCAGGGACAGACTCTTCTTTAGCAAAAAATTAATGATCTACTGCTTAACCTCAGGAAAACAATGCTCTACCTACACCTACTATTGCCATTTCTTCCTATTAGAGTTTCCCCCCCTCAGGTATGGAATCATCACCGTCATCAAAAAATGATAACTAGGGCGTAGCGTAGCATAAAATCGAATGAATAGTAGCCAAGCAAGCTTTCCTAGGCCATGTTACTCGGCAGTTCGTTCAAGAAAAGAAAGCGAGAAAAGCTTCGGATTACCATACGACGATCATTCCAAAATGGACAATCAAATAAGTTTAGAGAAAGAGCTCACAGTGACCGCTTCCAAAGCTAGGCAAAGCTGCTGTGAAAATCTCTCTACCGGTTTGATTATTCCACTCGATTCGATTTACAGAATTAATAATATTGTACAAAAGATATGAAAATGAAATGTCAAAAAACCACTCTGATATTATGTTCTTGGCTTCTTACCAACCAAATAAATACTCTTTTTAATAATATGCAACAATAATCTACTTGGAAATGAACTATACTAGCCCTACGACTTAGACGACGAGAAAGAAGCTTGGCACCTTCAGTTGTCAACCAAAGGAAGAGTGTGCTAAACGTTACGAAAACATGGAACGAATGACCTTGCCTTTATGAGAGTACGCTTTACTGGACTTTCTTCCCCGGGGCCGGGGTAAAGTAAAGTAATGGAGCAATGCAGAGCTTTGGGGCTATGTTTCAAGTGTGGTGAAAAGTACTACCCGGGCCACCAGTGCAAGGTCAAGGTTAACATGTTACTGGGTCAAACTGAGCTTGAAGAAGAAGGAGAAGGAGAAGCTGTAGGTATTATTGCGGGTCAATCGGCACGCTTAGCCTTTAATTCCAGACAGGATTAATCACCAGGGAGAAACGATAAAGTAAAAAACTTAGCAGTCTTCTTCCTCCTATTCCAAGAATTCCTGATTCTCCTGCCTCTAAGCCTAGTTCAGCAGATCCCGGTGAAGAGTTATGCTATTGATGATATTCTAGAATAGCTATCTTGAAAGTTGAAGTAGAATAGGAATAGAATCTATAGTTAATAAAGAGAAAGCCCGAATCCACTTAAAAACCTGATCTATTTCAACTGTTCTGTAAAAGCGCTACAGGACTGAAGGGATAGATAGGCAGCTTCTTGCTTCTGCCCGCTTTGCTTTGTTTTCTGCGTAATTAGAAAATAACTCTCACCCGTACAACACTGAAACTGCCTTACTTCTGCTGGTCTATACTGTCCAGGCTAGCCCCCCTTGCAGGAAACCGGCTAGCAGATAAGCAACTCGGAGAGGCGGGGCAATGGGTTTACAGGGCATAACTCACTCTTATACCAAAATACCTTCTTGGTGCTTAGTAATTTAGTGGGATTGGTAGGGCTAGTCCACTACTTTTGGATTATGATACGCCCGATTTGGCCGCATTACACACCAGCATAGGGGAATACCAACCACAGCGGCAGTACCAGCTACACTTGAAAACTTGATTCTTCCGCTCTTTTTTATTCGTTAATAGCTAGTCTAAGCAACTCTTTTTCATAAGTTTTCGTAAATCGAGTTTGTTTTTTGTAAAAGAATCATCTTTGATTCATTCTGTTTTGCCCTTCATCCACAATTATTCGCACCTACCTGTTTAGGCTTGATCTTCAACTATTCTTTTTCTTTTCTTTTTCCGAGAGAGAGCTTGACAGCGTGTTGACGTTAATAGATAGAGTAGCATAATCGTAATTCCACAAGCCTTGCTGGCGCCCTTATCTTTTTGTTTTCTTTCTTCTTTTCTTGCTGGAAAGAATAAGCGAACGGAAACTAAAAAAATACTTGATTTTTAAAGAATAATTAGTGCCAGCAGAAACAAGGGCTTTCTTTCGCGGGTACTAATTCTTGCTCGGATTGCCTATCAGTAAGTGATTGCTTAGGAACTACAAACGAAATCAAAAGAATAAGCTTGTGTGGTTACCTATTAGTTGAGTATTTCTATCCGTTGCTTCTTTGCTTTTTAACTTCGTAACAGTGTCGCTTCGCGCCTTGTTCTTTTACTCATATTTAGAACTTCCCGCTTACCTATCTATGGCAAAGGGAATGACTAAAGGCTCGACTTGCTTTCGGAAGTAAGCGAATCTGAACACTGAATCCAGAAGCTTCAGTCTTATCATAAAAGTATTAGCTTGAAAAAGGATTTCTCCTTATCACTATACGAAAAGGAGGTGTGTGAAATTTCATTTTGTCGTTGGCTCGGGGTTTTTGATCTTAGATCTTGTTCTCGAGACAACCAATGGAGGCGAGTAAGCAGTTAAGGGTGTGTATGACAAAGGGAGGCGATTCTTAAATGGGGGTTATGCTATAACTCTCAAGTCTGGAATAAAGCAATTCAAAGTAGGAGAGTACCCCAAGCCATATGTCTTCACCGAGCCAACCAACTCAACCATGCCTAGGAAAAAGTTCGCTCTTTGTCATTGAATTTGATCATATATAGAATATTTCGATTTCATTGAGTTCGTTCTTTGCCGGTTCTTTGAAACGATTCATTCGCTAGGTCACAACGCTCTCTTTCTCCTGGTCTTACCTTGCCTACTGAACAAGCCATCTAATTTCTTCCTGTTCAACGCTTCCAACTCTCGTTCCGTAAAAACTCACTTTTCTTTCCTATTTATTAGCTAGCTTTATTCTTCTGCTCCTGCTTCGCCAACAATTGCTTCCTTTCCTACCAGCCGTGACAAAGGTTTTCCTCTCTCCCGCCCTAAATAAAGCCTTTCGTTCGGTCCCTTATTGCTTCGTAGACGTAGCTCTTCCCCTGCCCAGTCAGTAGACCTATCTTTTAATTCAACAAAAGAAAAAGAAAGACGGGGAGCAAAGTGGAACGATTTCAATGTCTATTATTCGAGTAAGCCCCTTTTCCCCTACACTTAACAGTGAACATGCTTAATGCCCGCCGGAGGGAATGAAATTAATAGCTTCAGAGAAAATATTTTGGAGTACAGTTCAAACAGTGAGAATAAAGGAAAGGCGCGCAGCGCATTAGTTTAGAAGTTTTTTATTTGTTTTGATTCTTCTTATAAAGTTTCGATTTGCCAATCATAATTTCTCTTTTTTCCATGATTTTGAATCGGAGTGTTCAGTCAATCTTTTACAAGAATATATGAAGCTGGCACATTTCTCATTCTCCTTATGCTCGATTTCCAGTGTGTTATTTCTCGTAAGTCAATAATAATCCTTCTTTTACTAATTATTAAGTTGTAACTTTTTCTCATGAGTCTTTTCGTTGCTTTTCATTTGCTTCTTCTCTTAAGGGTTAGTGTGTATTTTGTAAATTCCTCTCTGTAGTAGGAGAATGAAGTGAGCCTAATGACATATTATCTGGAGTGCGAGAAGTACCTCTAAAGCTTTGATTGAAACCGGGCTCACTCAACTGCTAATTACTTTACTAGAATTTGGTCTAATTTCAACTCTTGGAATTGCACTATTGTATAATCATTTAACGACGAAGTTGCTTCCGGACTGAGAGAAGGGGGCTGGCTGAAAGGTCAACACGTATGGTAAGCTTGGAGTGTGTGACTTACTACATGCTTTCATACATACAGAAATAAGTGAATATGTTCTCCGGATGCGAATGAAACACTTTTTCTTTGGAGGGGAGGGCTAATTACCTAGCTTTTAGTGGACCCCAGGAGATAATAGAATTCCCAGGGAGTGACTATAAAAGTTCCTCCGAGTGTAGCATGTCCGAGTATTGATTCTCACTAATCTTCTCTTTGGAGAATAAAAGAAATAAAATTTGGTTGTAGTCAATTTCCAGGCTGAGAGAATTACCTTACCTATAGCTAGAATAGAAAGGATTTACCCCGCCCGAATGGTTTGGGTACTTCCGTGCTAAGGCGAGCATTTCTTTGTCCTACTCTTTTCTCTAAAATCTCCCCGACATACGACGACCCGTTTGACCAATCCCTTTTTCTCTCTCCTGGTAAGCAAAGTCGTCTATTTTTCTTTTTAGACTAGTCATAAATAAATAAGGTTTAAACATGGATATGAAACTGGGTTAAAGACTTCAAAGTCCCAGCCGGAAGTCTTTTTAATAGAAATCCCACTCCACCTACACTACTTTAGAAGAAAGACCACTTCCTCAGAAAGCAAGAGAAACCCCAATATCAATATAGAGAGGGCCCCAGAGCTAACCTTCCTTGGGAATAGCTATTATCTGCTTCCTGAATAGAAAAGACAGGGAGACCTATTGCCCATCCATCACCAGATATATTTAATCTTCCAATTCATAAATGATGAACCACTTACTTATATAAATAAAGGCAGGCTCTATTTCACAGTATCAGATTTCTGAGAAGCACCAATAAATAATGTGTATTGTCATCTTTTGTCCGATACTTTAGCACTTGATCTGGGCTACTATTTCTTTAGATTACAGCCGTGTTTACCAGCTCATCATATATTATGTCACTTCCGAAATTAGTCAACTAACTTATTCAGATGGTATCGCTGCTTATCTAGTGCTGTTCATGTTGGTTAATCTGACATGTAGGTTCTAAAGAGTTTAATCAGTCTGATTCAGAGATGGAATAATCCCAAGCCTCCATTCTGATTTGTCTCTGGACACCCCCCCCTAGAAAAAGGCATTCTACCTTCATTGAGGCCAAGATGGTGAAGAAAAGCAAGCATAATGGACTACATTGATGAGAGGCATCCTTTCTTTAAGCGGTCCATCTCTTGGCCACCACATCATTCCTATTCAAGGACTGGTCCAATATGTAAGCATATAGATCATCTCTATGATTGTAGTCTTCATTCTCATACCGCCTCGCAGAATGCATTTTTTTAGTCCACGTAAGTAAGAAAGAGATAGGCATACCATCAAGATCTATCTATGGCTTCGGACATGCAACAAAAGGAAGGGCTTCTTTTTGAGCCAATTTCCCCTTGCTATAACCAACCTTGATGATAAAGAACTTAGTTTACAGCACTGATCCCTTCTCGTTCAGGTATTTGCGTAAGTGGACCGATCTTCTTCGTAGAAAATTGGCCTTCCTTGTTCCCAACAAAGTCTAGATGCTTAATTAAAGAAGGAAATTAAAGAAGGACTCTTTCCCTCATTTAGATTGCTCATAGTAGGTAGGAGGTAGCCCACCACGAGTGCGAAGGAAGTAGGAGTCGGGAAGAGTCTCCATCCCTAGTAGAGCTCTTGGTCTAGACCAGACGACTTGCCCTTTCCCTAGGAAAAAGATTAGTAAAGTCTCTTTGAGTAAACCTGTCTATAAGTCTCCTTCTTTTACTGTGAGCAATCCTATGGCAAGTTACAATTATCCCTTCTTTGGTATTCTATCCAGTCTTAAGTATCTCAGTCCCTACCTTGTTACGAACGAGTCAAAGATGGGATTCCACTCACATGAAAGAGGCAAAGGGACCCGAAACCTCTAAGGAGGTTCACCCACTTACGAGGCTAATATACTCTATTGAAATTTACGAGTGAAAGCTTTTTTATTTATTAATAGCTACTCAGTTAGAGTATGGCATTTTGGTAAGTGAGTGCCTTTGAGAATATATTTCCCCTTTCTTTATTTAATTGCTTCATTTGGCGGCGAGGATTTTTTGAAAACTTAGCTAGACTCATAAGTGTTGGAGTGACAAGCTCTTAGCACTTAGATTAGCTAGGATCGGAGTTGACGAGTTAAGTTATGGGATAGTAAAGCCAAGGTTCGTAGATGCTCGAGCGAGACTAAAGGAAGATATTTTCTCTTTATCCCGAGAAGTTCTCTTTATCCTCAGTTGGCTTAGAAGTTCTTGTCTTATCTAAGTTAAACCTAGCCTTATTCCCTCCTACTACTTGAGTCTTCACTTGTGGACCTCAACCCACCTCCTGCAGCGGAACCAGCTCGTTCAAGTGTCGTGGTATCCAAAGGTTTGGAAAAGAGTCCCTTACGAAACCTAAATGAACTCGCTCTCGGGCCTATGGCACATCCTTGACGCCCACTCCGACACTCATACGAGGGACTTCGACGTCTGATTCCCTCCCTTGTCTGGGACTATTTACCTTCTCTTACCATCTCATGAAAAGTTTTATATTACCATACTCTCGCTTTGCTCCATTGACTCTTTTTATGATAGCATAGCCATTTCTTTCATCCTGGCCTGAACCTCTTTCGAGGGTACGGTTCTCATCACCAGCAGCTGCTATTGATATGGAATTCGCTCTTTGTCAATCCTTTCCTTATTCTATTTTAGTGGAGCGTCTTGAGGGGAAAGAGCTAGCCACCAGAGGGGGTGGATATATAGGTCCAAAGCATGAACTATATAATACAGTTCTTTTAAGAAGTCCACATTTATATAACCTATTGCTCTAACCTGCATCGAAATACTTTGAAGTCACTAATAGAGAATTGACTTCTTTCTTCATTCATCATAGGATGAGACACTGATGTACCTACTTCAACCAAAACGACTTCTTCTCTTTCATCTGCTTTCTTTGACTCGGCACCTGGGATGGGACTCCATTGAGCATTCAGCTTACAATTACTACGTAAAGCAATACTTGACGTAGTAAGTTATCCCTTCTTGGATCTCTTGTGGTGATCTGGTCTTGCGTACCAGTGGGTGTGGTACTGTATGAGCTTCTGTAGAAGTAATACCAAAGGAAGGGGCAGATGAGCCTAGAATAACCATTTTTTGGGAAGAGATGGAAATATATAAACAGGAGGTGGAGTGACAAGAACCGTAGGTGATCCAGAATACACCAATTAAGGAGTTGACTTCACCGTGCAGTAAAAGAGACTAATTATGAGGAATAGAGAAATCGATAAAGTATTCACTTGAGACCGTCTTGTCGATGTCCAGTGGTGTTTTAGCGAAACTCACTAGTATATGAAGAGATATGGATGGTTCTAGCATGGATTTTCCTGTCTTTCACCACATAGCTTCCCGAAGCAAGCAGGCCACCAAAGGGGGAAGAGTTTCTGGTTCAGAGAAGACATTCTTTTGTTATTGAATTAGGATTGTCAAATTTATGTATGTCAGTGAAGAATGCAAGTTGACCAATAGCAGCTATGAAGAACTGCACCTGTGCAGCATGTCATTGATAAGTGATTGATTGACCTAGCCATTGAAATGCTATCAAAAGATTGCTCTGTTGATAAGTTATTTGAGTTCTAGATGTCTACAACTTTCCACACTAGTTGTGGCTTTGTATCTGCCACAGAGCAGACTCCTTTGTCTAAAGCTGAAACCTCTTCCTACCCATGACGAAATTATCCGGGTGTTTCCTTCCACCAGAATGTCCACTGTTACCAGAGCCTGTACCGGTGCCCCACCATAATCTTAACCATTACCATCACCGGTATCACCTTCATCTTTACCAGACCCAGTATCACCCTCACTATTACCAGACGGGGTATCCCCATCATCATCATCTTCCGCGATAAAAGGCATAGAAATGACTCGTCGAGGGTATATTTCATAATAGAATAGCTAAATAGAATGGGTTTCTTGGAACGGCCCGTGGGTTGGTAAATAACTAAATGCCTTTCTCTCGGAGCTCCTTTCGAATGAGTTGTTTAGTCTGACCTCTTGCGCTGGCCTTCAGTGCAAACAAAGGTCCAATCCCCTCAATCACTGGAAGAGAACTCACCTTAGTGAAATCGTGTGAGGGGCGGGCTTGCCCTAAAACAGCAAAATTTCCACCCAAAGACACTGGGGTATACATTGGTATCCCATACATACGTTCACTAGGGTGCGGCAAATGAAGAAGGTCTCTCTCTAAATTTTGAGACTGGAGGAGGGCATGAAGGACCTCCGGCGCGATGGAAGACGCTTTTATCTGGATTTTTCTCGTAAAAGTAACAAAAGAACACATCAACGGAACGATCTTCGAAAGCTACTTTTGAAAAGGTAAGCTCTCTGATCATTTAGAAAGTCTAAATACTCTTCATCTTAAAGATCAGATGATGACCTACGAGCTTGAACGTGATTCAATTCAATTTTTTGAATGATAGAATCAAAAGAAAAAGACGCGCCGTGCTTTCTATTAGTTTTACCTTTTTTATTAAAACTTGCAACCAAATAAAATAACTATTGTTCCGGTGTATGAACAGGAAAAGAAGTTATTCGATACTTTCTATTTCAATAGCTTTCCTTCGCTTCAAATAAGGAGGAGATTGAGACTGAGCTAGAAAAAGTGCTTACCCTTTTTTCTACTGTTAGAGTTCCCGGTGCTACTACTAAGGCGAATCGGCTAGTAGTGTATATTCCGAAAAGGTTTCACGAAGTGAAGTAGGACTTACGCTTCCTACAAGTAGAACTTATGCTTCCAATCCAATAAGGCTAAAAGTCAAATATCGCTAAGGGGAGTCTGAGTAAGCAGCTTTTTTGCTAGCTTTTGAGGGCCAATAACTCGCAAGCAAGGTAAGCAGCTGGGGTACTAGATTTGAGAAGGAGAGCATTTGTGGAGATAGCTCTTGGCGTGAGGCAGCGCAGTAAATGAGCGTTGCGTTGGTAATCAAAGTTTTTTCAAATAAACGGTTGGTTACTCTCAACAAATGTTGTAAATCGATAGCATTTCCTATTTCTTTCAAGCCAGTGGAACCTGTCTTTCAAGTCTGAAATCTAGAAACAAAGAGATCAAATGTCACGCTTCGCGCCTGCTCTATTACCGATGAACTCTCGGCAACTACTAAAAGGAACTAACTCCTAATAAAAGGAGGGAAATCCCCCCTGTCTTCAATCCTAGATGCCAAAGAACAGGATAGACCTATGAAAAAGCTCAACCCCCCAAATGCGATTCAATCCTCCGCTCTGATTAGAATTCAATCCTATGCTCTGATTCTACTAATAAGGGAACACTCTAATAAGTAGTACAAACTCAAAAAGAAGTCTGTTAATTCATTCGTTCAATGCTCGGAGCAGCAGGTAGGCATTGTTTTAACAGAATTTCTAGTTGGGGTAATTTTCTCGGGTCAAACTAGACTTTTGGAATGCATATCTCGTGCCTCCCGTGAGAACTACTACTATTAGTTACACATCTCTTTTATACCTATTCGGTTATTTAGAAAAAAAAAGCCTATTTGTCAAAAAGAGAACTGATCCTGTGGCACTTGTAGTGGGTTGGATGATAGCAAATGGAAAAAAGCACATCTAAAACTCTTTGACTATTACTATTTGGTACGTGCATGAAAGAAAGGTAAAAGGGTGTCCGGAGGTTAGAGGAATAGAAAGCTCATGAAGTAATGAAGTGAGCCACAGGCAAGACCCCAATATTCTGCTTCTGTGCTAGGAAATTGTAGATTGCTTCTTGGAAGACCAGTAGATAAGGAAGCCAGGAAGACACAGTATGCTGTAGTCGATCTGCATCTGTACAGCCACGCAAATAGAAAGAGAGGAGTGAGAGCGTAGAATAAGTCCATGGGTGATATAGATGGAGATAACGAAGGATGCGCTTTATAACACACCAATGTGGCAAGAGACCCTGCATGCAAGTTCTAAGTTATGATAACTGTCACGCACCAAGCTGGGTGTTGAAGGCAAAGTGGAGTACCAGTGTTTCACCATCCATTTTTGCTTTGAGAAGAAGGTGCTGAATCTACCATGATTGAGAGAAATTTCTACCTGGTATGAATAGCCTTAATGCCTATCAAATAATTGATAGTGCCTAAGTCAATTTCAGATGCAATTTCTAAAGAAGTGAAAGAAAGCACGTGTAGCCTTTTTTAGTCCATAGAGTACTTTCTTAAGTAGAAAAAAATGAGCATATCACAAGTTTCCTCCATATCACCACATTCTTAAGCACAAATAAGAATAGAGCAAGCACGAGATATAACAAGAGTAAGCAGAACACCCATAGTAGTTACTTTTCTGACAGGACGATCAGTCTCAGTATAATAAATGCCTTCGTCTTTAGTATAACCGCTACCAAAGTAGCTTTGTCTCCTCGGTCCATCGGCCGACACTGGCGCATTTGATCAATCCATTTGCAATCGCTTGGAGCAAGAGCATTGACTTCCTTCTCCAACGGGAGTGCTTTTTGGCAAAACAGAAAGCTTTTTGGCTGGGACAAAGCACAAGGAAGGCCATATTCATTATCGATCTATCTGCTTCCTGGACTTGTATTTGCGATTGAATAGGAATGAAGATAGCCTACCACTTTGTTAGGTCGCTCTTACCACCCGCCTGTTTACACTGAAGACGAAAGCTGCTGGGTGGACACTGCAATAGGAGTAGCATACAAGGCTACGCACCTTGGACTGGATGACGAAGGACCAACTGAACAACTAGAGCCTTCCTATATTCACCCCCTCTTCACACCCCAACACTATCAGCCAAACAACCATGGTCCCCAGGCTCCACAGTTCCATACCAGCTTCGTGTAAGGAGTGCTTTGTAGGTCTCGTGAATGTGTCAAGCATGCAAGAATGGACCTTTGTTTGACATGTCCTCCGCGACTGCTGCTTATTCTCAAGAGGTGTGCCTCCTGCTTATGCCAATAGCTATATGGATGCCTCTTCTTTATTTTCGTGTGATGGCTCCTAGGAAAGAAAGTGGACTCGTTGAATGAGGTAGGAAGAGAATGATTTGGTCTGCATCTCTTGTGTTACATTAGATGTTTTCTAACAAAGACATAGCTTAGGCATTAATAGTAAGAACAAGCCCCTCCACACCAGGCTTAAACGTAGGCAGCTTTGGCAGGCTGGACATTTCAACTTTACAAAGTAGACAGATCAATGCAAAGCCCGGTCAGGCAGCAGCGCGATAACAAAGCAGTACTATAATGCTGAAGATTTATGATCAATCCACCATATCGATTCAAATCATCAATATATGTTATGAAGGTGGAATGAATGTTTTTCAATTGACAAATGCTTTGATTGCTGCTTTTCCTGCTAGCTAGGCATCACAAGTGGACGTTAAAGAAAAAGGAGTCGGTGTAGACAAAAGAACTTTATATATATAAGACAATCAACCGAGAGTCTTCATTCATTGACCTTGACAACATCTCCTGTCAATAGCAGTCTCACTACCAAACAAAACAATGCCTCACTCGGCGCAGAAGCATATGCACAAGCCTAGCATGCCACAGAAATGAGTTGAATAATCTAGAATGAAAAAGGTTCATTCAAAGTACACATCAAAAACAATGGAACTCTTTCAAACCCCTGCACCATCAGGCCAAAAGGCAAGGACGTCAAGTGCCCTAAGTGCCAGCTACAAGATCATTCAAGTGCCAATCAGCATGCGTCAAAAAGCCTAAGATCCATTCAATTAGTCACACTTGAGCCTAGAGTCATCAATGTAGGAATAGGCTTCGACCTACACGCATGACGTTCTTGCATGAGACAATTGCTTTTGACTCCATTCTGGCATTCTTGATCACATATATACACATTGCTGCGAATGACATATGGAGAAGCAATTCTTGATCTCTCTTTCCTTTGGTCCTTAGTCTACATGAGATTCTTTTCCCAAATAAACCACTAGGACGTAGACCTTAGTTAGGCTGGAAGCACAAAAAAGACAAAGGTGAGAGAACATATGCATACGACGGTCTGATCGTCTCAGTGCAATCACGACATGAACCTTAGAGCAAATACTTGGGCTACCTTCTGTAAGTTCAGAACTGTCCTAGACTGAACCTAATTAAAGTCAACTAATAGATCAAAAGGCAGCTAGCTATAGGTTTCTAAAATGCTATAATTGAATGGTACTTGTTGGGTTTTCTATATGCCCACTTCACTGATTTCTTATTTACCCCTGTAAACTCTAAATTATCTTATTTACCACTCAATCTTTATAATCATTTCTGATTTATTTACCCTTGATATCTGCTATTCTAATTTAATGTCAATTAAGTCAATTAAATAGGAAAGATTATACCTGGTTAATCTTCAGAAAAGATATTCTTATTACTCTCGCTCCTACTTCTTCTCTATTCCATATTAAACACCTTCTAAAACCATTATCAGTAAAGCATGCTCCTAAAACCCTTGTTTTTCCCGCCTTTTCCCTCGTTGCTGGTGTCTCCTAGTAATCTTCTCCTTGTTCCACAAGTCGTGGGAGCCTTCTTTCGTTATCTCTCTCTCCCCAGGCAACCTCCTCATTATCGCCATGGAAGGAGATGAAAGCTACGCCCTTCTTCTCATTTGAGATAGAGTCAGAGCAAGTTCTCTCTCAAGTTGCTGCTCCATCTCTTTCAAGTGGAAACCAAAATTATCCCGTTACAAACATTGAAGTGGAGAATCTTAATCGTGGTGTTTCTCAGAAATTGATGCCACGAAGAAGGGGAAAAAGACCTATTGATGATTCAAGGTTTATTTTTTTTTAATATGGGATTTGGTGGAGTTACCAGTCTTAAGTGTTTTTTCAATTTGCGCCTAGAATTCATTCAATTGTTGTATAATTGGTATGGTATGCACTGGTAGTTTCCGATCTGTTGCATGTATACCTGAACTTAGATGTAAGTTCACTCATAAAAAAAAAAGATGTATGTCTTTATCAGTCAATGCATTAGAAGCATAATTCTCTTTGGTATTTTATACGAGTAGTCACTAACTTAACTTTTCAAAATCTACACAGTACTACTGGATGGCCTCATGGCTATAAGTTGAAAGTGAAATACGACGGGTACTACAATTGCTACTTACTTTGTCCTCAACGCTGGGCGAGTACGAGAAATTCCTACTATCCTGGTGGCACATCAGTCAGTCCTCTATCTATGCCCTTGTTTTAATTCAGAGTATCATATGATGTATTCCTTTCTTAAGTCGTTCGTTCCTGTATGTATAGGATTTCATGTATTCCTTGATGTATTTGCATTGGTGCTAGGATAACTCAACTATCTAGAATATGCATAAGTTGTGTCTTTCCTTTGAGTGGGACTAGATACAGTATAGGGCTAGGGCAAGATACGCAGTAATTGTTTATGTCATTGCTTAAGGTAGGGCTTGCTTGTGAGAAGTGGTCCGATACTTACTATATAGGAGTGTCTTTCTTTTAACAGGGTAATCTTACTTTTGTACCCCTACCGATCATAAACATGCAAATAGAAGCTTAACATGGTTTTTTATCAATTTCAATTGTCGGACAACCTTGTCTCTTTTTAATGATGCTATTAGGAAGCTATAGGCTAGGGCATTGCATAGTATTAAGAAACATAAGACTAACATTGTGATTAGTAGCAGTAGGCAAATAGGTCAAGTAGTACAGGAGTAGTTTAAGCAGGGAAATCAGACCTTACAGTACCTACTTTCGCTCCTGCCTTCGTGCTTTGCAGTTGGTAAAGTAGTGCTTGGGGCTTGGCATTTTTATGAGTGAATGTCTGGAGTTAGTGAATAAAGAAGTGACGTATTGGCCTTAGTAAGAGTCAGTAGGGCAGGTCACTTTGGTATAGGTGTATGGCTTGTGACTAGGAATAATAGAATAGCGACTAGGTAGAATATCGGTAGGCGACTAGGAATAATAGAATAGAAGGGACCTACTCCATATTAGTACACGGAACATAGGTCACTTCGGTCGGTTAAAGCAGGTCACTCTCGACTAGATTAGATAGATTCTTCTTTGAATGGATTTCTTACTCATTGGCATATTAGCTTGAAAGGTAGTTTCATATGAACCTTGGCAGTGGCTTTTCTTATTAGACTTTGCAGTGGCTTTTCTTATTAGACTTTGCAGTGGCTTTCTTTCATACTTGAACTTATTGAACTTCCTGGGTCCTTTGATACATTTGATTATAAGACCATCTTTGAACTAGAATTCTCTTATAAGACTTTCGAGGTACTTCGACAAATGAACCATACGGGTGAGACATATTCAACTGGCTTGATTGTTATTAGATTATCTTATTCTACTGGCTGGCTTTTCTTGATAGTATCTTAGGACACAGGCTTTCTTGTCTTGACATTCCGGTCGGGTACGCGAGATTATCTTCTTTATATTATAAGCTTGGATTTCTATTTTCATTTGCTTTGATTATTTGGCTACTTAACACGCATTATGAATGATTTCACTACAGCCGTGCTCTTGACATGCTTACCTGGGCGAGATTTATGACTTGGGGTGGAGAATATAATGCCTTTAGTTATGCTTGAAACAGTCTGTCTTGACGTTCTTGATATTAGCAGATTTCTCGTCCTGATCTTGATGGAGATTTTATTATTGGAATTTTCTTTTTAGAGTCTGTCTTGGTTTTATATTAACATATTACACGGTCCTTTGTGGATGGATCTGACCGTCTTGATATTCGAATTGGATTATTATTAGCATTTAACTGATTATCTGCAGACTTGGCAATTGGCATCTGAATGATTAAGGAACGATTTTCTTCAAGATTTCCACTAAGATCCAAGCACATGATATGTGATATGAACTGGAAAGGGTTTCTAGACAATGCGGCGTACTCCACTAAGCTACTACTTTCTATCTAGACCATTCAAACGAGTAAAGGTATCTATAGACCGCCCTATAGCTAACTTACCACTCTGAAATGCTTTATGGTGATATGCGGTAGCTTCGTTGGTGGAAAGAGCTTCTTTACCTGCTTGAGAGGGGAGTCAAACATAGTCAGAGGAAGCATAGCTATAGCAACGTAGTGTTTTCAATCGCTTATTTGATTTTATTTGATTTCTTTCTACATATCTGCGCTTATGGGATTTATCTTCCTCTTCTTATATGCGTCATGTCTACTCATTTACTAGCGAATCCACCCAAGCTACACAATGTCCAAACTCTTCACAACATAATAGAAACAATTTCTATATCTTATAAGTGTGCAGAGGACAAGAGAAAGTAAACGTTGATAGAAATATTATCATAATATAGTTAAGTAGTGGACAAAGCCCTAGTGATCCGGAATACATGCCTTCAACTCATTAGGGGAATGATGTACCTTCCATTCGATGAGTTTTGTTCCTACTCATCAGATGAGGTATTAGGTTACAATAAATAAGGTATATGTCTGATTCCACTCTACTCTAGTCAAGAAGCCGGCTATGATCCGCGTCTACTACTGAGATGCCCCCTGTTCAAGGATAGGGATGAGTCTCGTGGCCTAGGAGTTTCACTTTTTAGAAAAGCCTTATGTAGTAGGATGAAATCAACGATCCTTTCTCACTCTATTGGAAAAAAAGTGCTGCTCGGAGCTTTCCTCTTTCCTAGTACGCTTCCTTGACACCTTACCTTAAGTATTAGAAGGTTTGACATCTTCCACCTCACCTTTTGCCTCACCACCAACACTAGCCTCTGAATGCTTATTATCTCGTTGTGGTTTTACCGTTACTTGGTGCCTAATAGATTCCGCTAGACGGCCAATAAAGGTAGCTGCCTGCGCCACAGTGCTATCCGAAAATTCATTAAATAGAGCGGTGATTTCATTAATAAATACTACTTATAAAGTATAAGCTTCCATCTGATTTATTTAGTATTTACAACTCTTTTCTCTTCCTGCAGCCCTTGTATCTTTAATATATGGTCTTTTGCGGGCGGCTTCTCCGATTGAATCCCAAAAAGCGTCATATATAAATAAGCGTTTAGTAAAGTTTTCGTATCATAGGTATCGTGTATCGTCTTTCAATAGTTTCCTGCAATTCCGTAAGTTCTTTGTCGTTCATAACTTTATGTCTGTGTTCATCGAGCTTCCGAAACACCTCTTCTTTATAAAGCACAGGCTTTCGATTGTCACTAGGAGGGGTTTAGCTCATTAGACGAGGGCGAAGCTGTATACGTTCTTCAAAGTTAAGAATGAAGAGATAGGAAGAGATCGGGTCATTATGCAAAGAAGCAAAGAAAGATCGTATAACGCCGCTGCTGCCCTAGCCGCTCTATAAGAAGTTCTGTCAACATAGTTCAAACCAGTAGTAGATACCAAACAAACCTTCTGCATATGGCTATCAATACTCTACTTACCATGCTTTTGACTTGACTACTAAACCCGTGCTTGTATACTCACAAAGGCCTGCCTACTCTATTCTTGACTGAAAGACCTAAACTTTCCTTATCAGCATATAAACTCGTTCATATATCTCTGCTACTCCTCACAAACATACATATACCTAGCATATGTTACTTTACCTGTGCTTTGTACTACCAAACAAATGTATATCCCTTCTTTCATCTGTGAATGCTCGAATTTGTGGCTATTCATTCCGCCACCTCTACTGGCTTCGGAAGGGGCATACCTTGCTTATCAATCAATACACCTAGATGCTGCGGCTATTCCCCCATCTCCCTACTCTTCGTTGAAATACGCATCTCGTGTTCTCTGAAATAAACAAATACCGGTGCATCCAGAGCCAATACTTTGCTTTTTAAACCTATCCGCAACCGCTGCGCGCCAGGTGGCTGAGTTCTGCAAAACCAAATAGCGTTAGCGCATACCCGGGTGTCCTTACCTATTGATTGGAGATTGCCGATACCGAAATGCTACTTTGAAAGGCAAGGCCAGGAGAAGCTTTTCGAATGGCAGGATCGGGCAAAGCAAAGTCTTGGAGTAGGATTGCTCATACACCGCCGAGAACAAATCAATAGAAGCCTTTCTTTGTGCGTGTTGGAGAAAAAGCTTGCCCCAGATCGATCTATCTATCACGAGACTATCCTACCCCTTTACTATCGCGAGAACTAGAATGCAAGCCGGAGTGTAAAATAGTCCAATCCTTCTCTCCCTCTCCGCCTCGACGCACCTCTACTCTCCTCTTACTCTTTGCTTTCTCTCCCTGTTCGCTTCTCTCGCACACGCACAAGCTCTGAGAAAGTTTACCTACTAATAGATGAAGTGAAGTAAAAAATGTGACATGAATGAGAAAAAATAATAAATATATATAGTATATGTAGCATTTGTTTTCTTGGCTTCGGGAAGAAGTTCCTTTTTTTTTTTTTTAGCTTTTGTAATATTCCAAATCAGTATTAGTGAAACTCTGCATTTAACACAGTGGCATTCCATCATGGGTTTCCGTGATGAGTGTCCTTTGCGTAAATCCTGTCTTCGTTGGTTAAGTGTCCTCTTTTTAATGCTAAACCGTTTCCAGATTCTCTGCTTTGGTTAGAGGTTTTTCCAGTGTTCAGTCAAATATTAAACTCCTTCTTCTGATCTCACGAATTGGATTCTAACCCTCCATTCCGTTGGATCGTGAGTGGGTAAGTCGTCCTCCTCCTTCATTAGAATCCGCCGAAATAATTTTAGAACACAAAGAAG